TTCTTCATTTGTATAAGTCTATGTCTGAAAATTATTTAACTTGTTTTGGAATTATACAATCGGTAGTTAAAATCATACTCGCTATAGAGGCAGCATTTTGTAATGCAGAACGAGTTACTTTAGCAGGATCTATGATTCCTGCTTCAAATAAATTCGTAAATTTATCCTGTTGAGCATTATAACCTATATTATTATTATCGTATAAAGAAAGTTGATCCAAAATAAAAGCACCATTTTTTCCTGAATTATTGACAATTTGTTGTAATGGTGCAGTTAAAGCTTTTGCAATAATAATTGCTCCTATTTGTTCTTCAGCATTTAAGTATTTCTTACCCCAGGCTAATAATTCAAAAGAAATACGCGCCAAACTAGTTCCTCCTCCTGGAACAATACCTTCTCCAATAGCAGCCTTAGTGGCATTTATGGCATCTTCAAATCTTAATTTTTTTTCTCGCATCTCTACTTCTGTATTTGCTCCTATTTTTATTACAGCAACACCTCCTGAAAGCTTAGCTAATCTATTCTCGAGTTTTTCTTTCTCATAAAGAGAATCACTAAGTTCAATTTGTTTTCTCAGAAATTTACATTGTTGTTCTACTCGCAAACTTTTTTTGTCAGCAATTATTGTAGTATTTTCTTTAGTGATTATGACTTGTTTTGCTCTTCCAAAGTATTTTAAACTTAAATTGCTGAATTTAATTGCAGATTCTTTACTAATCATTTCACCCTGAGTTAATATACTTATATCATGTAAAAAATTACTTACTTCATTTCCAAATCCTGGAGCTTTTATTGCAACAACGTCGATACGTTTTTTAAGTTGATTCATTATTAAAGTAGATAAAGCTTTTTGTTCTATATCTTGAGCAATAATAACTAAAGGTTTTTTTGTTTTTGCAATAATTTCTAAAACAGGTATAATTTCTTTTTGTACAGAAGTCAAAGTTTGATCAGTAATGAAAATAAAAGGATCGTTTTTAGTAATTGTAATACTACTAGTAGCAAAATAAGGAGACATAAAACCTCTATCAAATTGCATTCCTTCTGTAATTTCAAGCTCTGTCTGTGTAGATTTTCCTTCTTCTAAGGAAATAATTCCTTCTCGACCAGCTTTTGTAAAAGCTTTGGCAATAATATTTCCTATCTTTTTATCATTGTTTGCAGAGATACTAGCTATTTCAATTATATCTTGAGAAGTTGTTATTGGCTTAGCTATCTGTAAAATTTGATCATTTACAAATTTTACAGATTTAAGAATTCCTTGCTTAATTGCAAGAGGATTAAATCCAGCTGCAGTATAACAAAGACCATTTTTTATAATATGATAAGCAAGTACTGTTGCAGTGGTGGTTCCGTCTCCAGCAATTTCGTTTGTTTTAGCAGCAGCTTCTTTGACTAAACTTGCTCCAGCATTCTCAATAGAATTTTCTAAGAAAATTTCTCTTGCAATAGTCACTCCGTCATTAATAATTTCTGGAACGTTCGCCTGTTTCGCAAGCACTACATTTCGTCCTTTAGGTCCCATAGTTATAGCTACAGCATTAGCAAGTGTCTCAATACCTTTCTCTAATGCTTTTCTAGCTTCGTCTTCATATAAAATTGATTGGCTCATAATTAATTATTTTATTTAACAAGTATCTTAATACTGTTTTTAACAATACGGGCGAGGAGGGACTCGAACCCCCGGCACCGTGGTTCGTAGCCACGTGCTCTAATCCACTGAGCTACAGGCCCTTAAAACTAAAATATCAAAAAATTATAAATTATGCAATTCTTTATATTGTTTTACTTCAAATGATTATGTTATTCTATAAAGAAAAAACTATTTTTATGTTGCGACTCGTAAACCTAAGATTGGTCAATCTAAAAAAATACTAAAATTTTATCAAATATAAAAATGATAAGCTAAAATAAATATATTAAATTATAGAATAAAATAATACATGTATATAAATATAGATAAAATTATAATTTTACATATTGCGATACGAGGTAATTTCAAGTGATTTTTATTAGTAAGTTTTAAAGCTGCTTACAGATACTTAGATTTAAAAGATAATTGTTAAGTTTTAGTCTGCAAAATAAGTTTTTTTTTATGTAAAAAAATTTGTTTAGTTAAAATCTATTCAATATTATAATTATTCTTCCTAAATTTATTAGGTCTTAAAATTAAACGTAAATTAATTGTTAATTATAAAGATATTCTTATTTTATTAGATATATCGTTAAAATATATATAAAAAAGGATAGATAGTTATGAATGAAGTAATTATTTAAGCTGTATGCAGAGAAATTTGCACGTATAGTTTTTGAAGGAGATATTCTTTATCTACCTATTAAAAATTGTAATAATATGAAAAAAATATATATTTTTTTTTAGAATATAATTTTGAAAATTTTTTTAGACGAGTAAAATTTAATTTTAGTTAAATTAAAGATATAACAGAAATAAATGATAAATTTTAATTAAATTGAAAATATTTTAAGATGTTAGAAAATTTATTCTATATTCAAATAAGTTTTGAGCTTTATGCAAAGAGATTTGCACGTAGGGTTCTGATAGAGAAGAGATTTCTACTTATTAAACATACATTATCTGTGCTAGTAGAAGATGAGGTTGGTGTATTATCTCGGATTTCAGGTTTATTTGCAAGACGTAGTTTTAATATAGATAGTTTAGGTGCGATCTGTTTATTATGCTAATAATCTTTTAGCAAATTAGAATCAATTAATATAATTCTTACATAAGATTTTATTTCTATAAATGAAGCTAGTATAAATTTTTAATTTAACATGGTTATTTCTAAATTATGAATTTTTTACAAAGTATCTATTAATCTAAAAAATGCGTTTATACTAAAAATGTAAATTAAATTCATCTAAAAAGAATTAGTAAGTAAAACTTAGTAGATAAAGTAAAAAAACCTAAATTAAAATTAATATATTTTGAGACAGAAAATTTTTTAAAGCAGGAAACAATAATAATTTCAATAAATATTGTATATTTTCTTAATTAGCATTTGTTATATATACTAAATAATAAAATAAGAAGCCGTGTGCGATGAAAGTTGCACGCACGGTTTTAATAGGAGATTTTTTTATAATCGACCTAATCCAGTAGGCCCAACAGAAGTTGCAGGAATTTCTAGAATCATTATGGTAGTTCCTGGAGATCAAAGAACAGTGGAGCAGATAACTAAACAACTTTATAAATTAATCAATATTTTGAAGGTCGATGATTTAACGGCAACACCTTCAGTAGAACGAGAACTTATGTTAATAAAAATTCACTGCACTGTAGATCAAAGATCCTCAGTTGTGCAGATTATTAATATTTTTAGAGCTAAAATAGTAGATTTAGCAGAAAATTTTTTAATTGCAGAAGTAACGGGAGATCCAGGTAAAATTGCAGCATTTGAAAAAATTGTTTTCAATTTTGGAATTGTTGAAATTGCACGTACAGGAAAAATCTCATTAGTTCGTTCGTCAAAAATTAATTCTGAATTTTTAAAAAATTTATCAGAATAATTATATTTTGATATCTTGATTTAACCATTCTCCGGGTTTTTCTATATACGAAAGACACTCCACAACGTCCCAATCCAATCTATTTGCTATATTTGTTATAATATTAATATTTATAACGGATAAATAAGGAGAAAAAATATTCTTTTTTTGATTAGATATATGACCTTGAGAATGTTGATCCTCTACTAAATTATAAATTGAACAATTATTTACATATTTACAGTTAATACAAATACACATTTTCTTTAATAGATAATATTTTAAAATAAATTGGGGGCGGAGGGACTTGAACCCTCACGATTAAAATTAATCAACAGATTTTAAATCTGTTGTGTCTACCATTCCACCACGCCCCCTCTTGAGTTTAAAGTTTTAACTCAGGCGGTACTCAGATTCGAACTGAGGGTAAAGAATTTGCAATCCTCTGCCTTACCACTTGGCTATACCGCCGACTCTTTTAAATAAGAATAACATAAAAAAAGATATATATATTGCAAAAATTTATTTCAAGTTCTTCAAATGGTCAACATATCTATTTCTTGAATTATATAGATAGAGTTACCTAAATTTTCAATTTAAAGTTTTATTACAAAAATTCAAATAAATGCTGATAAACTTGCCAGTTAAAGCAGATTGAGTTATAATTAATATCATATAATAAAAGCAAATGTTTTATAACATAAATTATCTTTGTTTCTAAATACTAACTAAAAATTATGTCAATGATAAACAAAATAGTAACGTTCATTTTTAATTTGTCAGTTCAACTTAACAAAATAGATAATTACGGTGTAGCAAATCTAAGTATTTCAAAAGAAAACTTCTCAGCTTCGAGTCAATACATCTTAAAACAAAAACATATTTCAGAAAAGACAGAGCAAGTTTTTGCTTTAACTCGTAAAAATAAAATGCAATCTCGAAATCAAGATGTACGACTATCTGATGATGAAATAAACAATATGCCTATGCAAAATCTTAAGTATGAGCAAATTTTCAACACTTTTGGGAAACAGCATTTTCAACACTTTTTAAATTATTTTACAAAAAAATTGAATCAGCAAATAGTCATTTATAGTAAAAAAAGTAATATATTAGTTAATAACGCTATCAAAGAAGAATTATTAACTAAATCAGAGCAAGAGCAAAGAAGAATTTCTAAGGATCAATTTAAAAGAAGTCTTTTAGTAGAAAGAATTCATTTTAAGTTCCCTAAAAAATCGAATAATTTAAATCCACTTCTCGCAATGCGAGTATCATGGAGTAAATTGCCGATTTTGACAAGTCCTGTAAATAAGATCTCTAAAGTATTATCATTTGAGAACGCTAGGACACCTGGTTTTCCTAATGAATATCAGAAATTATTACTAAATAATTTTCAGAATTTTCCAATTTTTAGTATTGAAAATAATTTACGTCAAATCATTTTATCTTATCCTCCAGAAGCTTTTGCTAAGAATTGGGCAGATAGATTGTATGATTGGTATTATAGAATTTTTGAATGGGAAAAAGATACACGGGGAACTAATTTAGGTTTTTTCTTTTTTAATCCTAGTAATGCAGAATTATACGAACATAATGTAAGAGATTTTGGTGCATTGTCAGCACATGATTTAGGTACTAAATTATCTGTATTTAAATTAAGTACTGCTTATGAATTGAGTAGAACTTCTCCTCCCGAAACACGTTTTATGTTTATTCCAGATATAGAAGAGATAGGAAATTTATTAAATGTCTATAAAAAAAATTATGGCAAAAAGATGCAATTTCATACAAAGCAAAAAATTAGTAAATTAGGATTCGCTAATCAACCTATTTATGTAATTCAACCTACTCGTATTAAAACCAATCTTTTTAAATCAAAAGTTATTTCTTATAATGGAAAACTAAAAGATCATGTGTATATTTTTTGTAGTTTAGACGGAGCCGAAACTGCTTGGAAGAAATTTAGAGAAGAATTAGGAGAGAATAGGTTACCTAAAAGACCAAATTTATTGGTTTATAACTTTAATTCTTTCATAAAAGACTATGAAAATGGAATTATCGATTTTGGTAAAAATATAATTTTAGTTCCAAATCGACAAACTTGGGAAACATTAGAAGTTGCTCAAACTTTAGAGAACAAAAAAACTAAGTTACAGAATTTTTATGATCAATATATTTCTTCTAAAATATACTTTTCGAAATTATGGATCAAACGTTTTAGATTAGTTTTATTTCATGCTCCTAGAGTAAATGAATATCCAAGAAGAGAATTGTTATTACCTTCTGAAGATAATAATAAAGATTAATGTTAAATGCGATCCATTATAATATTTATAATATAATGTGGATCGCATTATTATTTACCTATATTTTTAAATTGAATAAATACCTTTTGCTAATGACTTTAATGCTTTTGTTGATAAAGTAATAGTAATCCATTTTTGCTGAGTCTCAGACCAAATTCTTTTTTTCTGTAAGTTTACATACTGTCTTTTCTTAGTGCGCTTGTGAGAATGAGATACTGAGTACCCATTATTAAAACTTTTGCCGCTTAGTTTACATTTTTTTACCATAATATATAATATTAATCTATAAAAACTCTTTAATAATTTGTATAATCGTTGATTTAGGTATTGCTCCAGTAATTCTAGTGAGAAGCTTACCTTTTTTAAAAAATATAAGAGTAGGAATACTTTTTATATTATACTCCATTGTTGTCGTTGGATTAAAATCAGTATTAATTTTAATTATTTTAATAATTTCAGAATATTCTTTATAAATATCCTCCCAAATAGGTACTAGCATTTTACAGGGCATACACCATGGTGCCCAAAAGCTTACTAATACTAGAGTGTCAGAATTAATTATTTCTGTTTTGAAAGAACAGTCATTTACTTGCATATATAAATAAGTATATTATTATATTTATTTTTTTTCAATATAGTTAATACATTAGTAAAACTTATTACCTATATAAATAAACTGATAATTAATTGATGCTGAATTAGTGTTAAATTATATATTAAGGTTAAAGATTGTAATAAGTTCATATTATGATCTGACGTACCAATGTTATTAATGTTGTACGCCTAAAATTATAGTTTTATAAAAATTTGATATAGTACACCTGGCTTTATAGAAAAGCCTAATGATACTGCCTTATATTGAAGGAGGAATGCATGTCTCAATCTGTAGAAGAACGCACCAGAATTAAAAATGAACGCTATGAATCTGGTGTAATCCCGTATGCTAAAATGGGTTACTGGGCTCCTGATCATGTGATCAGAGATACAGATGTTTTAGCTCTTTTCAGAATTACGCCTCAACCTGGAGTAGATCCAGTTGAAGCTGCAGCTGCAGTTGCAGGAGAATCATCTACAGCTACATGGACAGTTGTATGGACTGATTTATTAACAGCCTGTGATTTATATAGAGCTAAAGCATATAGAGTTGATCCAGTACCTAATTCATCAGACCAATATTTTGCATATATCGCATACGATATTGATTTATTTGAGGAAGGTTCAATTGCTAACTTAACTGCATCAATTATTGGTAATGTATTTGGTTTTAAAGCAGTTAAAGCTCTACGTTTAGAGGACATGCGTCTACCAGTAGCTTACTTAAAAACTTTCCAAGGACCAGCTACAGGTGTAGTCGTAGAACGTGAACGTATGAATAACTTTGGTCGTCCACTATTAGGTGCTACTGTAAAACCTAAATTAGGTTTATCAGGTAGAAACTATGGTCGTGTAGTATATGAAGGTTTGAAAGGTGGTTTAGACTTCTTAAAAGATGATGAAAACATCAATTCACAACCGTTCATGAGATGGAGAGAGCGTTACTTATTCTCTATTGAAGGTGTAAACCGTGCAGCAGCAGCAAGTGGTGAAGTTAAAGGTCATTACTTAAATGTTACAGCAGCTACAATGGAAGATATGTACGAAAGAGCTGATTTTGCTAAAGACGTAGGTAGTATTATCTGTATGATTGACCTTGTAATTGGGTATACTGCAATTCAAACTATGGCAGTATGGGCTCGTAAACATGATATGATCTTACATTTACACAGAGCAGGTAATTCTACGTATTCTCGTCAAAAGAATCATGGTATGAATTTCCGTGTAATCTGTAAATGGATGCGTATGGCAGGTGTTGACCATATTCATGCTGGTACAGTAGTAGGTAAATTAGAAGGTGACCCTTTAATGATTAAAGGTTTCTATAGAACATTACTAGATACAGAATTACCGATTAATTTACCTGAAGGTATATTCTTCGAGCAAGATTGGGCTTCTTTACGTAAAGTAATGCCAGTTGCATCTGGTGGTATTCATGCAGGCCAAATGCACCAATTAATTCAATATCTAGGTGAAGATGTTGTATTACAATTTGGTGGTGGTACAATCGGACATCCAGATGGTATTCAAGCTGGTGCGACTGCTAACCGTGTAGCTTTAGAGTGTATGATTCTAGCTAGAAATGAAGGCCGTGATTATGTAGCTGAAGGACCTCAAATTTTAAGAGATGCTGCTAGAACATGTGGACCTCTTCAAACAGCTTTAGATTTATGGAAAGATATCAGTTTTAACTATACTTCTACAGATACAGCTGATTTCGTAGATACTCCAACTGCCAATGTTTAATTTCTAGTTCATATTTTAAAACATTATTAAAATTCTAAAGTATATAAGGAGCAAAATAGTGAGACTAACTCAAGGAACATTCTCTTACCTTCCGGACCTAACAGAAGAACAAATCAATAAACAGATTAAGTATGCAGTTAGCCAAGGTTTTTCTGTTAATATTGAGCATACAGATGATCCACATCCACGTAATGCCTATTGGGAAATGTGGGGTTTACCTTTATTTGACATTAAAGATTCTTCTGCAATTACTTACGAATTATCTTCATGTCGCAGAGCACATCCAGGTAAATACATTAAAATTAATGCGTTTGATAACAGTAGAGGTGTAGAAAGCTGTCGTTTATCATTTATTGTACAACGACCATCTTCAGAACCTGGTTTTGTTTTAGTACGTCAAGAAATGGAAGGACGTTTACAACGTTATACTATTCATAGTTACGCTACAGAAAAACCAGAAGGTGCACGCTATTAATTTAGTCTGTACTTTATATTAGATTGAGAAATTTCTCAATCTAATATATTTTATTAATTATCTTATATTTATAGATTATGTCAACTGAGCAAATTTCCCCCGATACTCTTGTAAATTTACGAGAAGAATATCAAAAAACCCAAATTCAAGAGATTTTAGATCAATTAAATCGTGAATTAATTGGTTTAACCCCAGTAAAAACAAGAATTAGAGAAATCGCAGCTTTACTACTAATAGATCGTTTAAGAAAAAGTATAAAATTAGCTTCGAATACTCCAGGATTACATATGTCCTTCACTGGAAGTCCAGGTACAGGAAAAACTACAGTAGCTATTCGTATGGCTGATATTCTTCATAGGTTAGGATATAGTAGAAAAGGACATCTGTTAACCGTAACAAGAGATGATCTGGTAGGACAATATATTGGACATACTGCTCCTAAAACTAAGGAAGTATTAAAACAAGCTATGGGTGGAGTCTTATTTATTGATGAGGCATATTATTTATATAAACCTGACAATGAAAGAGATTATGGTAGTGAAGCTATAGAAATTTTATTACAGGTTATGGAGAATCAAAGAGATGATTTAGTAGTAGTTTTTGCAGGTTATAAAGATCGAATGGATGAATTTTATAAATCTAATCCAGGTTTATCTTCTAGAGTTGCAAACCATGTAGATTTTCCTGATTATAGTGTAGAAGAATTAGTGTCTATTGCTAAGTTAATGTTACAAGAACAACAGTATCGTTTCACTTCTGAAGCAGAAGGAGCTCTTTCTCAATATATTAAGAAACGAATGGAACAACCTTTATTCGCGAATGCTCGTAGTATTCGTAATGCTATCGATAGGGCAAGAATGCGTCAAGCAAATCGTATCTTTGCAAGTGGCGGAAGAGTACTAACTAAAGCAGATTTAGTAACTTTAGAGGCAGAAGACATTCTAAAAAGTCGTTTATTTGATTAATATTAATAATTATGTTTATTAATCTTCCTATTGTATACCTCACTATAGTCAATTTATTGTTTTTAATTTTAGGATACATTTTAACTATTCAAAGTTTAAAATTGTACAGAGATAATCAAAAAATTGAATTGTTTAATAAGCAAACTTTAACTAGTTATGAAACTTCTATAGTTAGATATCAAGTGTTGCAAATATATTATAGGCGTAAATGGTATATTAGTATGTTAAGACAGAGTCAATTTATTATTAATAATCCTAATGACTATGAAATTGATCAAAGAAGTTATATCTATTTTGTTTTAGGTGAAATTTACTTCATGCTAAATTCCTTTACGCAAGCGATTAATAACTATAAATTAGCTTCAAAATTATTACCGAATAAAATTCCTATTTTAGAACGTCTTGGAGCTACATATAAAGCAATAAGAGATTACAAATTAGCTAAATTAACTTATTTGGAAGCATTAAAACTAAATCCTGATAATATGCAAATTGAAAAAGAAATAAATAGTTTAAAGTATTTAAATTAAGTCGGGATGACAGGATTCGAACCTGCGACATCCTGCTCCCAAAGCAGGCGCGCTACCAAACTGCGCTACATCCCGAATGATTATTAATATAACGATTTTTTTTTAATTTGTCTACAAAGGATACCAAAACATTCCTTTAATGTTATGAGGATCAATAATAAAACCTAATTTTTGATAAAATTTTATGCTTTCAAAATCCGCAAATAGAGTGATTGTATCTATTTCAATATAACGCAATTCTAGAATTGTAGTTTCCATAAGAATTTTCCCAAGACCTTGGTTTTGAAAATTAGGATGAATGACCATGTCCCATATAGTTGCATTAAAAGTTTGATCAGATATAACTCTTACAAAGCCTATTAAATTCATATTTTGGTGATTTTCTATGTAGAGTCCTATTGTTAAGAAGCTATTTGTAATAGCTAATTTTACTTTTTTTATAGGTCTTTTTATCCATCCTACTGCATTACATAAATTTTCTAATTCTTTGAAATTGAGATCTGGTTCTAATACAAGAAAAAGTTTGTTGTTGTTGAACTGCTGATTTTCAGTAATGAGTTTTTTAGACTTAAATTTTTTAACAGTAGGTAAATAATTGAAACGAGAAAAACGAAAAAAATGTACCCAATTGTACATATAAGTATTTTGTAAGATATTTGAAAAAATAATATAAGAAAATAAATATAATAACCAAGATTTATACTCGTTATAAATAATTAGCTTGATGCTACGGTTAAGTTCTGACAAATTTCTAATTTTTATAACGTATAATCTTGGTCTATATAATACTATATCACCAATCTTTTTTTACTGTCAAGTATTTAGATTTTTATTAAATAGACATGCTACGAATAATATAGTCAAAATAAGGTTCAATTATACTACTTTCTTCACTTGAGAAATAGCTTAAAGTAGCTTTTTTTAAACAGTCTATACTATCTATCATTCCTATAATAGGTACGCCTAGAGAATTATACATTTCTTTTACCCCAACTAAACCAATTCTTTCAATAGGTTCTTTATCTCCAGCTAAAATTCCATATGTAATAAGTCTTAAATACCATCCATAATCTCTTAAACATAAAGATCTTTCTTTATTCCCAGAAGCATTTCCACCTGGTGCAATATAATCAGGATGAATTTGAAATAGTTGTTTACTTGCTGTTCTAATAATATCACGTTCTTTGCTTTTAATTTTTGAAATTATCTCAATTCGATTTAATCCTGTCTTTAAATAATCTTGGATATTTTCTAGTTCGCAAATAGTTAAATATCTTAGTTCATCATCTGCTTCTAAAATAATTTGACTAACTAAACTCATGTTATTTTATTCCATAATATAATTAATTATATTATTATAAATAAAAAATATAACTCAATAAACAAAAAGATCAACTGTAATAGTTGATTAAAAGAAGCATAATTAGAATATGCTTCTTTTAATCAATTTATAATGGCAAATATAATGCATCTGGAAAGAAACGATTTATTTCTATTAATAAACCTGCAGTAAAAACCATCCATAAAGTTCCAAGTACAGGAGCGGTCGATAAGTATTTAGTAAGGTAGATTTTCATAGATCTCCCTAAGAACTATACGAGCAAGTTACCCTGCATATAGCTCAGATCGAAAAACTTTTATTTTTAGATCTAATAAATGCTATTTATTTGCAATAAAACTTCAATAAATATTATCTATTATCCATTGTTCAAAAAAATTTTAAACTTATTACGTTTCACTATATTAATTGTAATTATATATATAATTAAGTACATGTATCACATTATAGAATTAATCTATTATTTCTTATCTATACAAAAGAGAAATGATTTCCTGTAAAGCTTAATGTATTTAATTTTTTGATAATATTTTTTTCTAAGAATAGCTTCTTAATCTTAGTTAAATATAGCAGCTTCGTATCGCACGTAAAGTTATTATCCATTTTGATCTAATTTAAAATTATAAAATATATAAACTCAACAAGTTATCTTGGAGAGATTGGGATCTCTTCATTAGAAGCTAGTAGTTTACCTGTAGTAAATTCTTGCCACGCTGCTAAAGGCCATAAAAATCCAGAAAGCATATACTCTAATGCTAATGGTACATCAATGATAATTTCTTTTTCTGCAGGCTTACTGCTTGTGCTAATTGCTTGTACATATCCTCTTCCAGCCCAACCAATCCAGCCAGTAATGTATAAAAATAATAATCCTGGAATAGTGAATTCTTTGTTAAGATCGATATCTTATTTCACTTAAAAGTTTATAAAGAATATCTTCTACACAAAACCGTACGTGAAAGTTTCCCTTCATACGGCTTTAAAATTATCTGTAATATTAAAATAGAAATAAATTTCTAGAAAATTTGCAAATAATTCTAAGAGCAGTTAAACTCTTTCCTACCCGAAAATTGTTGCTAGTAAAAAATTAATTTACACACCTAAAAGCTTTAGGAAATTTTTTCGTTTTTCTTTGTTCCAAATAATAGTTTACTAATGCTTTAGATTACTTTAATTCGCCCTTACAAACTCTAGAAAATATAGTAGGCACACTTTCCTCAAAATAAGTTTTTATATAAAATTGTTTAACTTTAATCCATACATGGATTAGATTGTAGGAGTAAGACGCTTTTATTAAAGTTTTACAAAAAGTTAATCATAGCATTTACCTCGAGGCAGTGTAATGTTTGTTAGATCATCTCTGATTCCTCTGTAATTTCCCAGCTTCGTTTTGATAATTAATCTCTACGTGAGTACTATTGGTGATAATAGATAAAATGGATTCTAAATTTTATCTAAACTATTATTTAGTTATATAATATTTGCATAAAATGAAATATTATATCTTATACTTAATATGATTTATGTCATACTTCATACAAGAACAAATCGCACAGCATGACTCCATCTACCATCAGCAATCAAATGAGGTAATCCGTCTGACCCACAAAGTAATCCAGCTTTTGAATATTTCTCGAAACGTTGTTTAGTCTGTAAAATTTTTTGCTCTAGTGCAATAGCGGGAGGTGTTCCAGTCTCATATTTTGCTAATCGTCCTTGAAGTTTTTTTACGCTGGCATTTAAACGATTATTAAAAGCAGCAGAATCTTTACAAGGAGTTAAATTAGCTAAAGATGCGTTAGCAATAGAGGGAAATATAATGATTGAAGCAAAAAGAATTCCTAAAAATTTTTTCATACTTTGTGAGATTTTAAGGTTTTTGTTTTTTAACAATGATTTACGATATATACTATATAAAATACATCAAAATATCAAATAGTAGAAATAATTTTACATTTTGTTCACAGTTTATATTGAGGAAAAAAACTGTAAGCTTTTATAAAGCGTTAAGCTGATACAGAAAAAAACTGAAGCAACAACCACTATTGATGGTCCTGAAGGAACATTACAGAAATAGCTTATGTACATTCCCAAAATGCTTGATATAATGCCTATCGAAGAAGCTATTGTCATAACCTGATCCAAACGAGTAACTAATAAATATGCAGAAGCACTAGGAATAATTAATAAGGCTAAAACTAAAACAACTCCTACGGCTTTCATACTAGCTACAGTTGTTAAAGCTACTAAAACCATTAAACAAAAATTAAGCTGTTTTACAGGTAACCCTAAAGCTTCTGCTCCTAAAGGATCGAATGTATAAAATAGAAGTTCTTTATATAAATAGCTAATTATAAATAAAACAAAGCTACAAATTAGTGAAGTCGCAATGACATCTTCTAAAGTAACCCCTAGAATATTGCCGAACAAGAAATGATTGAGATCAATTTTATTATCTCGTTGTATTATACTTATTAGTACAATGCCTACTGCAAAAAAACTTGCAAAAATAATTCCAATAACTGTATCTTCTTTTAAAGGATATTCTTTATTTAACCATGTAATTAATATGGTACTTAAAATAGCTGCAATCAATGCTCCAAGAATAATAGGAATCTTATATATGAATGCGAGAGCTAATCCTGGCATTACAGAATGGCTTATAGCATCACCCAATAAAGCTAATCTTTGAACCATTAAATAACTACCTACTATAGCGCATAAAAGACCTACTCCAATAGCGACTATTAATGAACGCTGCATAAAAGCATATTGCAGAGGTTCTTTAATAAAATAAAAATAACTAAAAGAAGTTTTTAAAAGTAAATCCATGTATTTGATATTCTGTATAAGAATTTTTATTAACTTAATTATCTTTATTTCCAATATACTTTGTCTAAATCATAAATAGATCTATAAAACACTAAAGGAAAATATTTATTTCTATTAATATATTCTAAAAAAAGAAGTTTAACTACATTCCTTTTTGAGCCAATTCGTTTTCTATTATTTATATATATTAAACATTGTCTTTTCCATGTTATGGTAATATTTCTTTTATATTTTTTTATTTGCCATCTGTAAATAGAATTATCAATTATTTTATCCATAAGTAAAAAATCATCTGCTAGAGTACAAATTTTAAAATAATTAAACCAATGTATTAAAATTACATTGATCTTCAATATAGCATTTTGTAAAGTTATATGAGTTAAAGCTCTATTCCGTCCCAAAAAATCTTTTTTATATAATAAAGCTCTGAGCTGATGTAATAGCTGACTTCTAGCCTCTTGACTTGAGGTAATATGTAAATAAGGTTTTTTAATTGAGATTAGATATTTCAAAAAAATAAATTTAAAACCTTTGTCATAATTACCATACATGTTTATATCGCAACTAAAACTAATACAAGAAAAGTTCGCCGAATTATTTTTATTAACAATAAGGCAGAATCTTTATTGTTGCACAAAATACAAAAAGATTTACCATAATTTATATAATATGCAGGTCCGTTATTAAGTTTAGATAAGAAAGGATTAGTATCCAAGGACCATACAATTCCATATGTTAAAATATTATCTGTTAATTCAGAGTTGTTCCTTGCAATGTTAATGTTCAGATAGAAATTAATTATATTCTTAATTATGTTACTATTGTTTAATTTATATATGAAGTTTTTATGATTGTTATAGTTATAATCATTCTTTTTAATTTTTCCATTTAAAAAGTACTTAAATGGTCTATATCTAATTATTCTAGAGAGATTTAGAACAGCATCTCTATCATAAATATTATCTTGAAAATTAAAATTATTTATTTCTGTATAAGCCTCCCATTGAGGCTTAAGTATAAAAAATATAAGTTTAACAATTATTTGTTTATATATAAAACCAAAGTCTTTGTAAGAGAGATTTATATTTAAATTTTTCCAATATGAATATAAATTAAGCTGTTTATAACTATAGATTCTAAGCGATAAAACAAGTTTAAGTTGAATAATAGAACTAATTTTTAAATTATATTCTTGAATTACTTTATTTACAGCTAAAGATTTTGTACTGATAGAACAAAAAATTATTTTTTGATAATACGTCATCTCTTCAAGTTGTCCTCTAAGAGCTAACCTATATATATTCTTTTGAAGGTTAAAAAGGAATTTTTCTTCTTTTTTCCAGGATTTTTTTTTCCAAGCAGAAATTAGTTTTTGATTTGTGAGCTTATTAAAAAATTTTTTTGACATGTTAATAATTTTTAAGATATAAACCTCATCAAAAAATATAGTAGATTTTGATTTTAAATCTAATAAACTCTCTTTAATTAAATCAAAATTATAAAGAGAGTTTATTTTTAATAAAAATTTAGAAATGAATCTTTGTTATAGTGATGATCCAATGCCGGAATAAGATCCATAAATAAAAATTCCTAAAACAGTTAATACGGCTAGACCACCTACTGTAGCCACTAGCCATAAAGGAATTCTACCAGTACTTGCCATTATTAATTCTCCTATTTTATAACAAGCTAAATAAGTTGATTAATTTATAAAATTATCTAGTGTATGTAATTTCTTTTTCATCAAAATTTAAAAATATTTTAATTGAAGAAATAGCTAGAGAAAAGTACTGCTAAAACAAAAATTAGCAATAATCCCCAGTATAATGAAGTTCGGTTTAATTCAACAGGTTGTTTATTAGGATTTGGGCCGCTCATATTTTATAATAACTCCTTAATTATCTTTGAATAAATTGCATGGAAGTAATAGCACCTAAGAAAAACACTGTAGGTACACCAAGGCCATGAATAGCTAACCATCTAAAAGTGAAAATAGGATAGGTAATCGGTTGATTCGTATTATTTCTAGTCACAATATATAACTCCTACAATTTATTTATAATCCTTTTGTTAAATCTTCAAGTTCTTGTTTTGCGCTAAATCTATCATTTACTAAAGGAACTTGTTGACGATCTTGTGTAAAATATTCGTTAGGACGTGGTGTTCCAAAAACATCATAAGCTAAACCTGTACTAACAAATAGCCAGCCAGCTACAAATAAAGATGGAATTGTAATACTATGAATAACCCAATAACGAATACTAGTAATAATGTCAGAGAAAGGACGTTCTCCAGTTGAACCTCCGGACATAGGCACACTCCTAATAATATTTAAAATAAGATTTATAAAATTACAGTATATAACGTATAATTGTACTTTATTTTATAGTTTTAAATACTTGAATTTTAATATTCTATAAATTTCTAAGTAATATACATTTTAAATTTTAAATATACTATATCTATATTATATAATTGATGTTGATTTATAATAAGTTTAACAAGCTTAATAGCTATCTAGTATTTTAATTTAATATCAAACCAAAAAGTTGTGCCTATAGCACTCTCACTTTTAAAATATAAGAAAGATGAATGTTGAAGAAGAATATTATTAACTATATATAAACCAAGTCCAAATTCTTCTGTAAATAAATAATTTTTATTTTGTGATGCTGTGATTTTCTGCGATAAATTTTTTTTTTGCTCTAAAGTCATACCGTAACTGCTATCAGATATTTCTATCCTTAAATAATGGTTAAAATCATTGTGTAAAAAAAAGTTTCCAGAGAAATTATTTGCTGGACAATATAGATAAATACGAATAATAATTTGGCTTAGATATTTAGCAAATTTAAGAGAATTATCTATTAAGTTAGAAAAAACTTGAAATAAAAGATCATAATTTCCTTTGATATAAAAAACTTTATCTATCTCTAAAAGAATATTTACGTCTTTATCTTGTGCTTTAATTTGATAAGATTGAATTACTTGATCTGCTAATAAAGCAATATCTACAGTATTAAAATCATAATAATTAGAATTTAATTTAAAAGAATTTAAGATGTTATCAACTAATCTACTTAATCTCAAAGTTTCTTGATTTGCGATAGTTAGAAATTCTTTTTTTTCTTTTTCAGAAAGTCTATCATAATACTCTATTAAAGTTTCTAAAAAAGATTGAATATTAAGTAGAGGAGCTCTTAACTCGTGTGAGATACTTCGAATAAGTTGTCTCCTAGTAAAATCTGGATAAATTTGATGTAAATTTGATTTAATTGTAATTGCTATATAATCAATTTTATTTAAGTCATTTAAAATAGATGTAATTAAAAATTGATACGGGCAATTAGAAGGATTTATTAAAATTTTACTTTTAAAATTAGTAGGATTTTCACAGATTTGATTTAAAATACTTTTTACCTGTTTCATATCATTAATAGAATCAAGTTCAATATGTTTTTCTAAAGTGTAATTTTTTAAATTTAAAAGATTGGCTGCTTCAGTATTAATTAATAAAAAATTTAAATTGTGATCTAATAAAATTATACCAACATCCATATTCTCGATTAGCTTTTTTATATTTATTACCCTACTCAATTTATCCATGACAATTTGATTATCCTATACTCATTTTCTAAAATGTTATAATAATATTTTACAATACATTTTATTTGTAAAAAATTGAGCAAATTTACAATTTACTTGATATATATAATATACATTTTATATAATCTAATTAAAGATCCGTAACTCAGTTGGTAGAGTGGTTGCCTTACAAGCAATAGGTCATCGGTTCGAATCCGGTCGGGTCTAAATATTATACAGTTATTTATTAAGGGCTCATCGTCTAAGGGATTAGGACAGGGACCTTCTAAGTCTCTAATGTAGGTTCGAATCCTACTGAGCCTGATAAATTTTTTTATTGCGGACGGAGAGACTTGAACTCTCACGATTTGTATCACTAGAACCTAAATCTAACGTGTCTGCCAATTCCACCACGTCCGCTTCTATATTGTATAATAGCAAAATACATAAATAAAAGCAATCTAAATATTGATTAAATTTATTATCTTAAACTATAATAAATTCAAATCCTCAGTAGCTCAGTGGCAGAGCGATCGGCTGTTAACCGATTGGTCGTAGGTTCAATCCCTACCTGGGGAGTTTTAAATATATTAAAAACTAGAATATTTACTTGATTCTGTGCAAATATTAAGTAAAATTTACGTATTTTGAATAAGTTATATCACTTATCCTGTAATGGCAATATTATTTAGCTATTTCTTTTTTCATATGTTAAGATTATAAGTAAGATTTAATAATAAGTTATTAGATTTTACTGGAATAATAAATAATATTTAAAAACTATAATTTTAATTTTGTGATAGATAAAATAAATAATCAAAATAAAAAAGTTTTTCGTGATATTCCCCAAATTAATGATCGTATTCAATATCCACTAGTAAGGCTAATAGATGCCCAAGGAGAGCAATTGGGTGTATTTCCTATTTCTGAAGCTAAAAATTTAGCTCAAGAGCAACAATTAGATCTAGTTTTGATTAGTGATAGATCTGATCCACCTGTATGTAAAATCATAAATTATGGGAAATATAAGTTTACTCAAGAAAAAAAAGCTAAAGAAGCTCGAAAAAAACAGCAAAGTACAACTATAAAAGAAGTAAAAATGCGTTATAATATTGAATCTCATGATTATAATGTAAGATTAAATCAAGCAAATCGTTTCTTACAGGCTGGAGACAAAGTAAAAACTACAATAATTTTTAGAGGACGTGAAATTCAGCACTCTGATCTAGCATTAGGATTACTGAAAAAAATGGCAGAACAGTTATCTGAAATATCAGAAATACAACAACAAGCTTTGAAAGAAGGGAAGAGTGTTACCATGATATTATCTCCTAAAAAACAATCTACAGCCTAAATAAAATCTAATTTGGTATTTCAATGCATTCTTCAACAATTTATAAATTGTCGAAGAATGCATTGAAACAAGTAATTTTATTCTCCTTGTACTTTTAATAATAAAAATCCCAGCACTAATCCTACTAAAGTTGCCGCAAAACTTATTTCAGCGGCAGTAATAATTTCTTGACCCATAATTTCTCCTCTTTAAAATCCGTTTCGTGCCCATACTACTAGAGCAATAGAAAAAGTAAAACTTGCCAGTAAAGCAGACCAGCCTAAGCTTAATATATCCATGAATAGATTCCTTAAATAAATTATACAATATTTAATGTATTGATAACTATTGTAGCTTAAAATAAGAATAATTTTCTTTAATTTATTAGTTTTATTAGTACTATTTTAGAAATTTAGCAAATAGTATGAGGCATGTTATAATATTAATTACTATAATTAAAATGTAATAGAAATGTTATGGCAAAAAGAACATTAGAAGGAACTAAAATAAAAAAAATTCGAAAATCAGGATTTAGACAAAGAATGAGTACTCCGTCAGGTCGACGTATTATAAAGGCTAGACGTAGTAAAGGAAGAAAAAGATTAGCTGTATCATAACTTAATAATTTAATTCCAAGAATCAGTGATTTACTTATATAATTATTTATAAATTAATTAATATATTGATATGTTATGACAGAAACAATAAATTTACAAATGCCATCTCCTACTTTTGGTGGTAGTACAGGTGGATGGTTAAGAGCTGCAGAACAAGAAGAAAAATATGCTATTACTTGGACTAGCGCTAAGGAAATTATTTTTGAAATGCCAACTGGCGGTGCAGCTTTGATGCGCGAAGGAGAAAATTTATTATATTTGGCACGTAAAGAACAGTGTCTAGCTCTGGGCAGTCAATTAAGGAAAACCTTTAAAATTTCAGACTACAAAATTTATAGAATTTTTCCAAGTGGAGAGGTTCAATATTTACATCCTAAAGATGGCGTTTTTCCAGAGAAAGTTAATTCAGGACGCTCTGGCGTAGGAAATATTAATCATTCTATTGGAAAAAATTTAAATCCAATAGAGGTGAAATTCACAGATAAAAATGTATATGATAATGTGAATGATTAATTGTTAGTGTTTTGAAAATTACTTTTCTAGATATTAAAAATAATCTAGAAAAGTAATTTTTGTATAAAAAAATTATTTTATTTATAACAGAAAATTATTCACTTTTAGACTTTATTATTTATATGCCCAAGCTTTTTTTTCAAAAAGAATTAGCCTTACTATTAAAATCATACTATTCTATAATATATATACATTCTTGTGAGGAAGAAAGATTAGAAAAAATTTTAAAAAAAATCATAAGAATAAATTTAAATTACTCATTGTATTCTTGGGATTTTATTGAAGGATATCATAACAATCCGAGTGATTTAAAATATGCTGCAAATAATCCTTTAAAAGCGTTAGATTTTGTATCTCAATTGAATAAAAAAAATCCGGCAGTTGTTATCTTAAAAGATTTTCATTTGTTTTTGAAAGATCTTTCTGTACAGAGAAAGCTAAAGAATTTAGCCCATAGCTTAAAAACAGAATCAAAAACTATAATTATTACAGCAAATGAAATTAATATTCCATTAGCATTACAGGAGATAATAACCATAATAGACTTTCCTTTACCTCAGCATTATGAAATTAGACAAGAACTCAAACAAATCTTTGCTTATAGTGAGGTATCTGTAGATAATATTCTATTAGATAAATTAGTTAGAGGATGTCAAGGCTTGTCTATTGAGCGTATTAGAAGAGTTTTTTCAAAAATTTTTACTCAGTATAATGAGGTAACAGAAAAAAGTTTAGATTTAATATTAATTGAAAAAAAGCAAATTATTAGTCAAACACAACTATTAGAATTCTATCTAAATAAGGAAACTCTTAATGATTTAGGAGGCTTAAATAATTTAAAAGAGTGGTTGCGTAGAAGATCAGGAGCTTTTTCACAAAAAGCCAAAAGGTATGGCCTTCCTGTACCTAAAGGTTTATTACTTGTAGGAATTCAAGGTAGCGGTAAATCTTTAACTGCTAAAATTATTGCTAACGAGTGGAAATTGCCTTTATTACGTCTAGATATAGGAAAAATTTTTGGGGGTATAGTTGGTGAATCAGAATCTAGAATGAGACAAATGATACAAATTTCTGAAGCAATGTCTCCGTGTGTACTTTGGATAGATGAATTGGATAAAGCTTTTGCTGGAGTAGAAGGTAAAGGAGATGGAGGTACGACAAATAGAGTTTTAGCTACTTTTTTAACATGGCTAGCTGAAAAGCAATCCGAAGTATTTGTTGTTGCGACGGCAAATAATATACGTCTTTTACCTATTGAGATTTTAAGAAAAGGTAGAATAGATGATATATTTTTTCTAGGATTGCCTAATCAGGTAGAAAGAAAGTTAATCTTTCAAGTTCATTTAGAAAAATTGAGACCTAGAAGCTGGTTTAAGTATAATTTAAATTTATTAAGTGAAGTAACAGAAAATTTTTCTGGAGCAGAAATACAACAAGTAATTATAGAAGGAATGCACCTAGGTTTTAGTAAGAATATTGAATTTGCTACTGCAGATATAATAAAAGCAATTCAAGATTTTGTTCCTCTAGCTAGTACCTATAAAGAAGAAATTGAGATTTTAGAAGAATGGGTATGTTCCGGTAAAATTAGAAATGCATCATCTGAATAATTGTATATCTACTAGCTTATTTTTTTATTTTATAAGAAGGTTTAATTTTTTATTTAGATTTTTTAAATGTTTATTCCATATCCAAAAACTAACAGTTTATAATCTTGACAAAGAAAATAAATTCTCATCTCAATTATTATGTCTCATTTAAGTGTGCGATTTGTTGTTATTTTTCTTATAGAAATAGAAAATAAGATCTAAGAGTCTACTCTAAAATTAAATGTTAATATATTGATAACTTTTTATTAATGTACTATGCCTCATATACTCTCTAAAAATTAAATAGATAAGAAAGCTGTAATATAGGCGTATTATTATGATTATTAAGGAGAACTTTTAAATTCATCTTATGAGACTCTCAAAATATTTAAATTAGATTTCTTATATAGAAGTAAGAACTTAACTTACTTAAATATTTAAAATAAATACTAAGTGAATAATTAAAATCTAAAATAATAAATTTAACATTTGAAACAAATAAAAATAATTATTTAGATAGGATTTAATGTAAGTGTTACATGTATTATTTTTAGATTATAAGTAAGTTACTTATAGTCCATAATATAAGGAGCCGTATGAGGGGAAACTCTCATGTACGGTTTTGAACGAAAGATGTTTTTCTAACGAAAATGTCGATTCTAACAAAATTAAAACAAAAATTCATGATTTAGAAATTTTAAAACAAGCGTTAAGCGATTTGCATGTAAACTTTAAAATCAATTCAAGTCTTTTAAAAGATTTTCAAGGCCAAACTCATGTAGTCGATTTAGTTATCTCCCAGCCAAATGGAACAGAAATTGGTTTCGTTTGGAATGGAAAGGGTGCGACATGTTAAAAACTTTTTTATACGGAAATAAAAAATATAAGGCGATTATATTATATTTTGCTTAGAAACTCCATAAAATAAAGCTAATATATGAGTTTAAATATTAGTAGCGCACGAATAGTTGTAGAAAGAATGTAAAAAAAAAAGCAAATTTTATCTTTTCAAAACAAGCTAGAAAATTATTTGCATTTATAAGCTGACTGTAAATTTAAAATATACTTATATTTTAACGTGTTATCTTATTTATATCGTAACAAATAACAAGGAATTTTATTTGATGTTAAGTCATAAATAAAACTGTCTTAATATTGAGATAGAAGAGCCATATGAAAGGAAACTCTCACGTATGGTTCACTAACGAGGTACGCAATTATCAACGTTTACAGTATGAATTGATAGCTGACTTACAATTTTGGAATCAACCTTGGTCAATTGAAGCTTTTCTAGATCGTTTATCTCAAAGATATGCATATCATTTAATTCTAAAAGAAACTCAGAATCAAAATTTTCAGATCGCTCAAGAGGAAAATATTTTAGATGGTTCTGTGCGCTTAGTTTTACAAAGATGGACATTTTAATATTTTAAAAAATAAGGTTCTTTACTTTTTAAAGTAAAGAACCTTATTTTCTTTACTTAGAATAATTTTCTAGAATCTGTTGAATCTCATAAGTATATTTTTCAATTATATCTACTTTTAAAGTCTCAGTATTAGATCTATAAATTAAACGAAAAGTAAGTCTTTTATGATTTTTTAAAGACTTATCTTGATAATCATCAAATAAGTTAATTGATATTAGAAAAGGATTTTTTGTTTGTCTAATTGTTTTTAAAATTGTACCAACAGAAGTTTTTATAGGAACAAGTATATTAATGTCACGAGATATACTTGGATAGATAGAATAAGATTTAAAAAGATAGTTCTTATAAGTTATTTTATTAATAATTGTGTAAATTCTTTCTAAATTAACTTCTATTAAATACATATTATAGGATATATTATATATTTTTTGCCATTTAGGATGTAACTGCGCAAATATTCCAACATTTTCATTCTTATACTGAATATTAGTCCAACGAGTGTGATGAAATAATTTGTTGCCACAATATGGCGAGCTTAAATTTTGATTCCATGAAACAGATATGTTCATAAAATGAAAAAAGTTTTCTATAAAGCCTTTCGCCTCGAACCAATTCAAATATGTAGGTTTAGAGGACCAAGTCGTTTTTATAGGATATCCTCCCCAAGCACTAGCTATAAAATCATATTCTTGTTTTTGATTATTGTTGATTTGAAAAATTCTACTAATCTCAAAAAGATTGGAGCTAGTATTATTCTGAGTTAAATTGTAATTATGTGTTTTCAATAATTCTGGTAAAAGAGAGGTTCTTAAATATTGTTGATCTATATTTAATGGATTGGTAATTTTTACATTTGCGATATCATTTAAAAAATCTTTGGATTCTTCAAAAGAATAGTGAACGACTTCATTAAATCCATGTGATATAAAAAAGTTTTTTATGTATTTAGAAATTTTATTTCTTTGAGAAAAAGAATTGCCAAAATTTTTTCTAGGCATGATAGCCTCAAAATGATTGTATCCTACAATTCTCCCTACTTCTTCTATAAGATCAATTTCTCTATCTATATCATTATTTCTGTGAGAAGGAACTTCCATGTCCCATCCTTGATTAGTTGGTGTGAAATTAAAACCTAAATTTCTAAAAATTTGTTCAATATTAAATAAAGTTAAAGTATTATGATCAGAACGACCTAATACAGATTTAAGTTTTGTTATATTTAAAGGAATTATTTTACGAGTATTTTTTAATATATTTTTTTGAGAGCAAGCTAATAAATTTCCTTTTGTAAAATCTTTAATTAACTCTATACATTCATTATAAGCATGATAAATTAAAGATACATCTATACCTTTCTCAAACCGAAGAGACGCTTCAGTTTTTAAATTACATCTGGTAGAAGATTGACGAATAACAGTAGGATCAAAGAAAGCAGCTTCTAAAGCAATTATCGAGGTATTATTGGACACTCGATAATCTGCTTGTTCTATTATTCCTGATAGACTAGCTATATTTCCATTTAATTTAGTTACAAGACAGTCTGTTGGTAGTTGATGAATTCCTAGGTTCCGTAGTGTAATTTTTTCTCCGCTAAGATTATTCTCAACTTTACATTCCAGAGTTTGTGAAACTATATCTTCTGATAAATTAAAAACGTGAAATGGAGTTCCATATTTTAAAAGGATATAGTTTATAATATCGTAGATATTATTCTCAGGCATTATTCCAAGGTTTGATAAAATTGTTTGTAACCATTGTGGAGAAGGAGAAATCTTAATATGATTAATTAAAGTTATTGAATAAAAATTACAAGCATTAAGATTAGTAAAACTAATTAGATTAGAATTATATGATTGAATAGTCTGAATTTCTTTAAAGGGCTTATATTCTAAATTATAGAGAGCCGCTACTTCTCTAGCGATTCCTATCATAGACAAGCAATCTCCTCTATTTGCAGTTGTTGCAATATCTAATATAATATCTGAAGATATGTATTCAATACTATCTACCTCAAAACCGGCAAATGTTAATTTTTCAGCTAAATCATCTATTGGAATATCTTTTGTCTCAAGCAAAGAAATTAACCATCTGAAAGAAATTTTCATAAGTTGTAATATGTATAAATATTGTTGAAACTAAATTTAGTAGCTATAATTTTATAATTATACAAGAAATTAGAAGCAAACCACATTAATTGCAAGTAAATACAGAGACAAGAAGTAATAATATTGAGAATCATTTCAACTTTAAGAATAGTAGCACAATTTATTTTTTCTCAATTTGCAATATTGAAACTTGAATTGGACGTAATATATTGATTATAATGTTCAAAGTAAGATAATCTATTTTTGAAAAATTTTAATAATAAGGAATAAGAATATAAACAAATAAATTCTTTATTAAGCTTCAAAAATGTAAAGTCGAATATCGTACTAAGTAAGCTTAGGAGAAGAGTTCTTATATTTTTAGAATCAAATATAACTACATCCTAATTTTAATGAAACTAATTATATCAATATTCTTTTATATCAGAATTTATGGCTAAAAAAGTTGTTGCTATTGTTAAATTAGCACTTAGCGCTGGAAAAGCTACTCCAGCACCTCCTGTAGGCCCAGCTTTAGGTCAACATGGAGTAAACATCGTTATGTTCTGTAAAGAATATAATGCACGTACAGGAGATAAAGTGGGTTTAGTTATACCTGCAGAAATTTCTATATATGAAGACAGAAGTTTTACTTTTGTTTTAAAGACTCCTCCAGCGTCTATTCTATTAGCAAAAGCTGCAGGAATTTCAAAAGGATCAGGTAAGCCAAATAGTCAAAAAGCAGGGTCAATAACGCAAGAACAATTAATTGAAATTGCTAAAACAAAATTACCCGATTTAAATACTACGGATTTAGAAATGGCGTCTAGAATTATAGGAGGAACTGCTCGTAATATGGGCATCCTAATCAAATAAGAGTTGTAAGATTTATTATCTCAAATAATTACTATGAAAAAATTATCAAAACGATTTAAACAAATAAAATCTAAAGTCGAAAAAGAACCATATCAAGTTTTACCTGCGATAAAATTATTAAAAGAAATTTCTACTGCTAATTTTATAGAAACAGCAGAAGTTCATGTTGCATTAGGTTTAGATCCGAAATACACAGATCAACAATTAAGAGCAACTGTAAATTTACCAAAAGGAACTGGAAAAAAAGTAATTGTGGCTGTTTTAGCTAAAGGAGATAAGTTAGAAGAAGCTAAACAAGCGGGGGCAGATTTAACAGGAACAGATGATCTAATTGAAGAAATTCTTAAGGGTCGCTTAGACTTTGATAAATTAATTGCAACTCCAGAAATGATGCCTATGATCGCAAAATTAGGACGAGTCTTGGGACCTCGAGGTTTAATGCCTTCTCCAAAAGCTGGAACTGTAACAGCTAATGTAAATCAAGCAGTTCAAGAGTTTAAAGGAGGGAAAGTGGAATATAGAGTAGATAAGACAGGCGTGTTACATATCCCTTTTGGAAAAATGAGTTTTGATGAAAATGATTTGCTTGAGAATTTAGAAGCAGTTCAAGAATCTATAGATAGAAATAGACCTTCAGGTGCAAAAGGAAAATATTGGAAAAATATCTATATCTCTTCTACTATGAGTCCTTCAATTCCCATAGATATTTCTAGTTTACGAGAGAAAAATTTTAATTAAATATACAGCTTATTTTTTTTAGTAGTCAATAAATGGGACTTATTATGTCTGATAAAATTACAGGAATTCTTGAAGAATTAAAAACTTTAACTTTGTTAGAGGCTGCAGAATTAGTTAAACAGATAGAAGAGACGTTTGGTGTAGATGCTTCTGCTCCTTCAGGAGGTATGGTTATGATGGGTGGAGGAGCCGCAGCACCTGCTCAAGAGGAAGTAGAAGAAAAAACAGAATTTGATGTAGTTTTACAAGAAGTACCTGCAGCTAAGAAAATTGCAGTATTAAAAGTAGTAAGATCTATAACAGGACTTGGTTTAAAAGAAGCTAAAGATTTGGTAGAATCAACACCTAAGACTTTAAAAGAGGGCACTTCTAAAGAAGATGCCGAGGATATTAAGAAAAAATTAGAAGAGGCAGGAGCTGCAATAAATATTAAGTAAATATCAACGATTAATATAAAGATAAACTCTTTATATTAATCATTAATATTTAGAATAATCCTAAAGTAATAGCTTCGGAAATAGGCTTAGTTGCTCCAATTCCTAACCAAATAGCCGCGACTGTGCCCACTAAAAAAACTGTAGAAGCCACTGGACGACGGAATGGATTTTGAAATTTGTTAACATTTTCAATGAAAGGAACTGCAATTAATCCTGCTGGAACTGCAGCCATAGATAAAACTCCGATTAATTTATTCGGAATTACACGTAATAAATTAAAAGTTGGGAATAAATACCATTCAGGTAAAATTTCTAACGGAGTAGCAAAAGGATCAGATTTTTCTCCTAATGCAGAAGGTTCTAAAATAGCTAATCCAATTAAGCACGCTATAGTTCCTAAAATTACAATTGGAAACGTGTAAAGCAAATCATTAGGCCAAGCCGGTTCACCATAATAGTTATGGCCCATTCCTTTAGCTAGCTTAGCTCTTAACTTTGGATCAGTTAGATCAGGTTTTTTTAAGACAGACATCAGATAACTCCTTGTTTTAATATTTAAATAAAATTACAAAATTGTTAAATAGAATTTGGATTTATAAAGGTCCAGAAATTCCTTGTTTACGAATCATTAAGAAATGTACAAGCATAGCAACTGCAGTTACTAATGGTAAAACAAAAGTATGTAAACTATAAAAACGAGTTAAAGTATTTTGTCCTACACTAATATCACCACGTAATGCTTCAACTAAATTACTTCCTATAACTGGAATAGTTTCTGGTACACCTGTTACAATTTTTACTGCCCAATATCCTACCTGATCCCATGGTAAAGAGTATCCTGTTACTCCGAAAGAAACAGTTAACACAGCTAAAAGAACTCCAGTTACCCAAGTTAGTTCTCGAGGTCTTTTGAATCCTCCTGTCAAATATACTCTGAAACTATGAAGAATCATCATTAATACCATCATACTTGCAGACCATCTATGAATAGAACGAATTAATTTTGATAGGTAAGCTAATACTTCATGAGCTTTTCCCTCTAACCACACCGTACATGAAACTTTCATTTCATACGGCGTTCTATCATAACGTGTTATTTTTATGACTTAAGGCTTTTATTCTTTAATACCTTTTCTCTCACAATCATCTGATCAATGATTATTTTATGCGTTAATTATTTTGACCGGAACTAATATGCTAAGATTTTCACTTTAAATTAAGTTATCCCAAATATGCATAAATGATCAATACATATTTATTAAAAAATTTAATTTGTAGGTGAATTCGTACTTCTAATCTACATATTTAACGGTATTTTTTTGAGCTTTACATCTTTAGTAATTTTATGTATCAAAAATAGAGTATTTTCTAATTTTAAATTAATCAAAATAACTTTTGTGATATTAGTATCTCACTAATTTAATAACGCATCACACACCATCCAAAGTTAACATCTGTCATAATATACTCAACAGAAGAGAATGCTTCACTTACAGTTGGACGATAGTAGAATGTCATTGCAAATCCAGAAGCAACCTGCATAATGAAACAAGTAAATACTATTCCTCCAAAACAATAGAAGATATTTACATGAGGTGGAACATACTTGCTTGAAATATCATCAGCAATTGCTTGAATCTCCAAACGTTCTTCAAACCAATCGTAAACTTTGCCCATAATTTTTTATTTTTAAATTAATACAACTAAACTACATTATGTGCATAACCTTAATTAAAATTATAGCACGGAATAAAATATAAATATAAATAATCTCTTTATTTTATTACATTACTGTGCTAATATATAAATTATCAAAGATAAGAAAAATTTATTGAATGAAATTCTACATATATGTTTGAAAGATTTACAGAAAAAGCGATCAAAGTAATTATGCTAGCGCAAGAAGAGGCTAGAAGATTAGGACATAATTTCGTAGGTACTGAACAAATTCTATTAGGATTGTTATGTGAAGGTACAGGAATTGCAGCTAGAGTATTAAAATCAATGTCAGTTACGTTAAAAGACGCAAGAACTGAGGTAGAAAAAATTATTGGAAGAGGTTCTGGATTTGTTGCAGTTGAGATTCCTTTTACACCGAGGGCTAAAAGAGTTTTAGAGATGGCTTTAGATGAGGCAAGACATTTAGGTCATGGATATATTGGAACTGAACATTTGCTAATTGGATTAATAAAAGAAGGTGAAGGTGTTGCCGTTAGAGTTCTAGAAAATCTAGGAGTTGAATTATTAAATGTTAGAATTGAAATTCTAGAAGCGCTAGGAGCAAATAATACAAAAAATAATTTAGATAGAAATGGTCTAGATACAGAATATAACTTTAACGTGGGTGAACCCTATAATGATGTGTATGAAGATGAATATGGTGATACATATCAATATGATGGTAATAATAATTATGGTCAATCAGGTAGTAGGATAGCTACCCTTGAAGAATTCGGGTCAAATTTAACTCAGATGGCAATAGAAGGTTATCTAGATCCTGTAGTAGGAAGAAAAAAAGAAATTGAACGAGTAATTCAAATCTTAGGACGTAGAACTAAAAATAATCCTGTCTTAATAGGAGAACCAGGTGTAGGTAAAACTGCTATTGCAGAAGGATTAGCTCAGAGAATAGGACAAAGAGATATTCCTCCTATTTTAGAAGATAAGCTTGTGATTAATTTAGACGTAGGGTTGCTTGTAGCTGGTACAAAATATCGAGGTGAATTCGAAGAAAGATTAAAAAGAATCATGGATGAGATTAGAGAGTCTAATGATATAGTTCTAGTTATTGATGAGGTACATACTCTAATCGGAGCCGGTGCTGCTGAAGGTGCTATCGATGCAGCTAATTTGTTAAAGCCAGCTTTAGCTCGTGGCGAATTACAATGTATTGGTGCTACTACTTTAGAAGAATATAAAAAATATATAGAAAAAGATCCTGCATTAGAAAGAAGATTTCAGCCTGTAATGGTTAATGAACCATCAGTAGAGGAAACTATAGAAATTCTGTATGGATTAAGAATGAAATATGAATCTCATCACCAATTAGAAATCTCTGATGAAGCCTTAGCTGCAGCTGCAAGATATGCTGATCAATATATTTCAGAAAGATTTTTACCAGATAAAGCAATCGATTTAGTAGATGAAGCTGGTTCTAGAGTCCGTTTATTAAATTCTCAATTACCTCCAACTGCTAGAGAACTAGATAAAGAGCTGCAGACTGTATTTAAATTAAAAGAAGAAGCTTTAAGAAAACAAAACTATGAAAAAGCAGAAAAAGCAAGAACACGTGAAAAGGAAATAAAAGCACAAATTGCAGCTATTGTTCAAAGTAAAAAGAATGAACCTTTTGTTGAGGTTGAAGATCCAGTAGTAACAGAAGAAGATATTGCACAAATTGTCGCTTCATGGACTGGAATTCCAGTTACAAAATTAACTAAAAGTGAATCAGAAAAATTGATGCACATGGAAGAAACTTTGCATGGTAGAATTATTGGACAACATGAAGCAGTAGTAGCTGTCTCACGAGCAATTAGACGAGCTAGAGTAGGATTAAAAAATCCAAATAGACCTATTGCGAGTTTTATTTTTTCAGGTCCTACCGGTGTAGGAAAAACAGAGTTAACCAAAGCACTAGCCTCTTACTTCTTTGGTTCTGAGCAATCTATGATTCGACTAGATATGTCTGAGTACATGGAGAGACATACTGTATCTAAAATAATCGGTTCTCCTCCAGGTTATGTGGGTTATAGTGAGGGAGGATATTTGACTGAAGCTGTAAGAAAAAAACCATATACTGTAATTCTGTTTGATGAAATAGAGAAAGCTCACCCAGATATCTTTAATTTATTATTGCAGATTTTAGAAGATGGTCGTTTAACAGATGCTAAAGGTAAAACAGTTGATTTTAAAAATACCTTACTAATTATGACATCTAATATCGGATCCCAAGTTATAGACAAAGGAGCCGGAGGCTTAGGTTTTGATTTGGCAGAACAACAAACAGAGTCACAATATACTAAAATTAAATCTTTAGTGAATGAAGAATTAAAGCAGTATTTTCGTCCAGAATTTTTAAATCGTATAGATGAGATTATTGTATTTCGACAGTTAACTAAAGATGAAGTTAGAATGATTGCGGATTTAATGCTAAATGAAGTATTTGAAAGAATTAAAGAGCGTGATATTCAACTAGAAGTTACAGAAAGATTTAAAAATCATTTAGTTGAGACAGGTTATAATCCGAGTTATGGAGCACGTCCTTTAAGAAGGGCAGTAATGAGATTACTGGAAGATAATTTAGCCGAAGAAGTTCTATCAGGTAGAATTCAATCCGGCTACACTGTAGTAGCAGATATAGGAGAAGATGGTAAAGTAAAAATTCTACAAGGTGAAAAGTTAGAGGTAATCAGTGATTAATAAATAATCTATTCAAAATAAACAGGTAAGATTTACTCTTAATAAGTTTACATTGAGTAAATCTTACCTGTTTATTTCTATCTAAATCCTACTGCAGCTTGCCAAACGAATGCCATTAATAAAAATAATACTGGAATTATAGGTAAAATATCGATTAAAGGTCTGAAAATAGCATAAGCTTCAGGAAGCTTAGTTAGCAATATTAGGAAATCCATGACTTTCTCCTGTTGAATCTTTTTAGATTAATTAAGTTAATGATACAGTTAAATGCTAAATTAACATTATATATATTATATATGTTATTATATCTTTAGTATTTAGCTTTAATTTATTGTAAAGAATCTATAATACACATTAATAAGAATTGTGCCACATTTATTATAAGTCTAAATTATAGAATCTGTACAATACTGTAATAAATAATTTACTTTAAACTGTATTGTATTAAAATCTTTATTAAAGAATAAAGTTCTGAGAAACTTACTCTACTTTAATATTAAAATTTTGAGGTTAGCTTCATGTCTATTATTTTACAAGCGTTAGTATTCTTTTTAATATTTTTATCTACTGTTCTTGTTGTAGGAATTCCTGTTATCCTAGCTTCACCTGGTCAGTGGGAACGTCTAAAAAATCCAATTTATGGTAGTGCCGCTGCATGGTCAGCATTAGTAATTATAATTGGTGTATTTAATTCTTTTGTTAGATAAACAATGTCTTAAAAATATTTAAGCTAATTAATGTATAGCCCTTGACGAGAATTGAACTCGTGACCTTCCCCTTACCAAGGGGATGCTCTACCACTGAGCCACAAGGGCTTAATCGTAATATAAAATTTGGGCCGAGTTGGATTTGAACCAACGTAGGCATAACCAGCGGATTTACAGTCCGCCCCCATTAACCACTCGGGCATCGACCCATAAACTATATTATACTTAAAAATTGTGCGTTTAACAATAGCTAAAGAAATAAATTTAAATACAAAAGGTAATAGTTTATTTATGGTTTATAAAAATGTTATTCAAGGATCTCGTCGTTTTAGCAATTACTGGTGGGCTACAGTAATTTTATTAGGTGGAATAGGTTTTGTATTATCTGGTTTATCTAGCTACACAAAAATAAATCTTATTCCTTTTGCACAACCAACTGAGTTGCTATTTATTCCTCAAGGTATAATTATGACATTTTATGGCACTATAGGCTTGTATATAGGTATCTTTTTATGGTTAACGATTATATGGGATATTGGTTCAGGTTACAATGAGTTTAACAAGCAAAGTGGTGATATTTGTATATATAGAAAAGGATTCCCAGGTAAAAATCGTCAAATTACCTTAAACTATCGTTTTAAAGATGTACAATCTATTATTATCGATATTAAAGAAGGACTAAATCCTAAAAGACAAATATATTTAAAATTAAAAAATAGAACTGAAATTCCATTGACACGAGTTGGTCAACCTCTATCTTTATCAGAAATAGAAATTCAGGCTATTGAACTAGCTAAATTTCTTGGAGTTATAATTGAGAATACATAGTCTATAAAAATAAAATCTTATTTTGTATCTGTCATGATAAATAAAGGTATTTTCCTTGTAAAAATAAAAAAAAAATATAACTCATTTACTTATTATAAGAATAAAGTTTCTATTCGATCTTTCTTAGTTGAGATTCAACCCAAATCAAAACCCCAGCGCTCAAAGAGATCTTTAATTAAAATGCGTATAGCAGGTAAAATTGGATCCAAAGTAATAGATACTTGTTTATATAATACTTATTTTTTAGTTCAAGGATCGGTTATTTTAGTATCTGCTCCTAAATTGAAATCTAGAAAAATATTGGAGTTAAATGTATCTAAAATTTATCCTTTTCCTGTAAACATTAGGTAGAAAATTTAGGTATGATTGTATGTTTTGAAGAAAACTTATTATAATAAGTTTTCTTCAAAACAGCTATTTCTAAGCTTTACCAGCCTTTGTCAGCTTGAGACAATACATAGTTTGCTACATCTTCAATATCAGTTTCACTAAGACGACCTCCGAAAGCCGGCATAGAATTTTTTCCGTTAGTTACTTGATATGTAATTGCATCTACACTTTTCATCTCATACTCTTCTAGAGCTTCTTTCTTCAATGTTTTATCAGGCATAATAACATTATTTCCACCAGAATGACAGGCAGCACAATTTGCAGTAAAAATTTGTTCACCATGTTCTACATCTGCAGCCAAGACAGATGAAACAAATGCAAATGTAAGTACTATAGAAGTGATAAAAAATATGAATCTTTTCAACTTATTTTCTCCTATAAAATAAATTTAAATAATTTCTAATTAATTGAATTATAATTGACTTGTATTAAGAATAAATATTAATAATAGATTTTTCCACCACCCCATTTCTCAGCGGCAACTTTTGGTTGTAATAGGATGTGTCCAGCAATACTAAAAAGATCATCATCTGTAAGATTACGCATTTTAGGAAATATATCTGCACTCTTAATACTAGGATGTACTTCAGCGATAGACTCTGCTCCATCATAGCTAGTAGGATCTTTCATATAGTCAATTAGAGATTCTATATTATCTCTAGGAGGAGAGGCTAAACTTAGAGATTCTGGATCTAGTCCTACATTTGGATTTGTTTTAGTAATACCTCCAGTATGACATGTCCCACAGGTATTATTAAATAATCTTTTACCACGCTTTACCTGTTCAGGTGTAAAAACGATAGTTGTTCCAGAAGAATCTAATGGAAGTGTTCTAGTAGATTCATCCAATTCAATTGCATAAGCAGAGTTTATCCATCCACTATACGCTACTAAACTTAATAAACACGCAAAAATTTTTTTTCTTAGCATAGTTCTCCTTTTGATTTCTAGCTAATAATATAAATATAAAATAGGTAATTTAGATAGCTTTATAATATTTTACTTTTTTAAAGAAAAACGTATTTAGTTACTTCAAAACATTTTCTGTAGTTATCTATAGAATAGTGTATACATTTTATATAGAATTTAAATATCATGTAATACGCTAGATAATTATAGAAAATAATTATTAAGACAATCTAACTGTTGTAAAATATTTTTATATTACATATTGTAATTCTACTTTGAATTGATACGAGCTTAGTAAAATTTTCTTAATAATTTTTATGTTAAAATAAGGATATCATACGATAAAAAGACTGTACCATGTAATTCTATTTTATATAATAACTTATATCTAGTTAATTTTATTTTGTCTATGTACATAAGTAAAATAAATAACATAACTTTTTAAATTAGTAAAGATATATTTGACAATTTATAAAATGAACTATATAACTAATTTTATTATAAAATGATTATAAAAACTTATATTTTAAGACATGAAACGAAAACAAGCTCTTTTAGTTTTAGAAGATGGAACTTACTATAAAGGATGGTCTTTGACATCTCCATGTACAGTCACTGGCGAAGTTGTTTTTACCACAGGTATGACAGGCTATCAAGAAATTATGACAGATCCAAGTTATGCAGAACAGATTGTAATATTTACTTATCCTGAAATCGGAAATACTGGTATTAATGACGATGATAATGAATCAAAGAAAATTCACTGTAAAGCTATAATTAGCCGTAATATCTGTCAATATCCTAGTAACTGGAGAATGCAAAGATCTTTAATTGACGATTTAGACAAACAACAAATTCCTGTAATATATGGATTTGATACTAGAAAATTAACTCAGCATATTAGAGTATATGGTTCAATGAATGGCTGTATATCTAATGAAATATTAGATATTAAGCAATTACTACATCTTGTAAGAAAAACACCTTCGATGGAAGGTTTAGACTTAGTTAAAAATGTGACAGCTTCTGCTACATACGAATGGAAAATAGCAAATGATTTAAAATGGAATTATAAATCAAGCTTTAACAATTCAAATCAAAAAAGAAAAAAGGTTGTAGTTCTAGATTATGGAGTAAAATATAATATTTTACGTCGTCTGTATAGTTGTGGTCTGGATGTAGTTGTGATGCCAGCTACTTCTACTGTTCAAGAAATTCTAGAAACAAAACCTTCTGGAATAATGCTTTCTAATGGTCCAGGAGATCCATCAGCAGTTTCATATGCTATAAACATAATTAGAAGTTTAATAGATCAAAATATTCCAATTTTTGGCATTTGTATGGGACATCAGCTTCTATGCTTAGCTTTAGGAGCAGAAACTTTTAAGTTAAAGTTTGGACATAGAGGAATTAATCACCCTACTGGAATTTTCCAAAAAGTAGAGATAACGAGTCAAAACCATGGTTTTGCAGTAAATACATCGTTAGCTGAAAACAATGAAATCAAAATTACACATTACAACTTAAATGATTGGACTATCGCGGGAATTGTGCATAGAGAACATCCAATTTTCTCTGTACAATATCATCCAGAAGCAAGTCCAGGACCTCATGATACAGATTTTCTATTTAATACTTTTGCTCAAATTGTTATTGGTAAATTTAAGATCTAGATATAATTACTCCAAGCTGGATGTGATAGCAAAGAAGCTAAAGCTTGAGTTCCTCGTAGCTGATTAAATAATGGTAAGTGTCCTTTTGGAGCATCTAGATCCCATATAAACTCATTTGGATAACGACAAAGATTGTTATTTACACTCCATTTTATTTTTATTAGGAATTTTGTCCAATCATGCTGACAAGTTTCTAGAATTTGTTTTTGAATAAAGAATCCGAATCTATTTAAGGAATAAATTCGCCATAAATTATCTAGAGTATGTAAATCTTCAATAGGAAGATTTGTAGTTTCTGTAAAATATAACCAGCTTCTATTGTTTTTGATACTAGCTAATTCACATAATTTTTTGTGAGTTAAAATATCTGCTTGTAAAAATTTTTGTTGTGAAAGTAACATTTGTAATTCTGAATAATCAATATCTTTTTCAGATTTTAAGTGTACTACTCCTTCAGGTAAATACTGCTTTATTAAGCTGTTTAACTGAGTATCTTTTAGACTTAATAAATTTTGATATATAAAGCCATCTAAAGGAGTAATTAAATTTTCTTTATATCTGGAAGATACTAATGTTAAAAGTATCTCAGGTTGTTGAGTTTGATCTCCACAAATATCTCGTATTAATTTGATTTGTGAGCTTGAGATATCTTTATAATTTATTTTCTGTAAAAATTCTTCTATCTTTTTCTGAGTATTTTGCATATAAATAAAAATTATTGACTTACCTATGTAGTAAATATAGTATTGATAATAAGCGATTAAGATGAAGTTCGTCAAGAAAAATCATTTAAAAAAATCTTCCACGCATTTCTTATACGATTTCGTAGAGGATAGTATATAATATAACAAATTATTTTAAAGAAAAACTGAACTAAAGTATAAATTTTAGGAAGTAAAAAATCCTGAATTTCCAATAAAAAGGTGATAATTAATTGACTAGTAGATAAATTAGATAATTCTTGTAATCTATAAGCAGAAATATTTTTCATAAAAAGACCCTTAGGACTTACGATCCAGAGCGAATATTTATTTTCATAAATATTTTTGGGTATAGTAACATATTGATCTATAAATTTATACCACATTAAGTTATTTCTAAAGTGTTCTATTTTTCTAATAGAGTTATTTGTTGGGTCAAATATTAAATATTGAAAAGCAAATTTAATTCCATGAGAGCTTCTTAGTATAGCATCAATAATACAATTTGCTATTTGTATTATAAAATTATCTAGTAAAATTTCTACTTGAGCTACAGGAATTTTATTGCCAAAAATAGGATTAAAAGTCATTCGTATTTTGTTACCTGAACCATATAAAAAAAATGACATCAGTATCTCTAATGAATTTTCTAAATTATGAGTAGCGGTAGTATCGAAATTTACCAATGTCGAGTATCTCATATTTTTAATGTAGTTAGGATTTAACAAGCTAGAATCAAATAAGAATTTTTCTGTAGAGTTTCGTATTATATATCGAGTTAAATCTTTTTTTCTTTTTGTTAAATTATCAATGTCAATTTCTTTTATAACAATTTTTTCTAATTCTTTTACAACAGTTAATAGAAGAAAATATTTTTTGTTTAGAGTTAAGATATCAATAGGAATAATTCGTGTAGTTTTATTATTTAAGTTATTTAATAATTTTATCTTGGTTTTTGCAAATACACTTGCAACTATATTAGTTAAATAAATGCCTGAGGATAATGGCCAAGACTCGATAGTTTCATATATTATTAAATCCGTATTACTCATAAAAAATATTAGATAATATATAATTTATATAAATGTTATATTATTTTAATTTTTTTTTGAAGGATTCACAAATAAAGTTAAAATTTCTTTTAAAAAAGTGGTAACAGCTTTAGATTTATAACGATTGGGATTAATTATAATGGATAACATTCTTTTAATGGTAACATTTTCTATTCTTGCCCAGTGTAAAATCCCTAATTCTAATTCTTTCGCTATGGCTGACACAGATACAAAAGATGCGCCTAAACCCGACTGTACTGCATTTTTTATAGCTTCAATAGAATTTAATTCCATTTCTATAGTGAAACGACTACTATCTATATCATGTTGATTTAAAATATTTTCAATCACTTTACGAATAGTAGATTGTGTATCAAGAGCTATGAATCTTAAACGATATAAATCTTCTTTCCTAATATTTTTTAACTGAGAAAAAGGATGTGATTTTGGGAGAATCAAAGCAAGTTCATCTTCAGCATAAGATGTTACGTGAAGAGTATCTTGCAGTTCATACGGAATTTCTCCTCCTATAATAGCTAAATCTACTTGACCATTAGCTACACTCCAAGAAATACGACGAGTAGAATGAACTTGTAGCTGAACGGCTACTTGAGGATATCTTTGTCTAAAAAGTCCAATCAATCTTGGCATTAAATATGTGCCTGTAGTCTGGCTAGCTCCAATAATGAGAGTACCTCCCTGTAGATTTTGTAAATCTTCTAAAGCCCGACATGTTTCTTCACAAAGTGCAAGGATCCGATTTCCGTATTTCACTAAAAGATCCCCACCTTCCGTGAGAGTTGCTTTACGGCTGCCTCTATCAAATAAAGGAACATTTAATTGCCGTTCTAAATTTTGAATTTGTAAACTAACGGCAGGCTGAGAGATATATAAGCTATCCGCAGCTCTTTTGAAACTACCTTCACTAATAATAGCTTTTAATATTCGTAATTGATCTAGTGTAAAAGGAATATCTGTCATTTAAATTCTTTAAAATATGTATATATAGTTTACAATATGAAAAACATTTCTACTAATTAACTTTAATAGATCATAATAATTGATAAATATTAAAGAATTAAAATATTGCAAAAACTCTTACGAGGAGAAAATCTAATATGCGTACGTTAATTGTCTTATTACCAGTACTGGCTGCGGCTTCATGGGCTTTATATAATATTGGACGAGTTGCTCTTCAACAATTTCGTCGTTTTGGTGAATAAAAAATAACCAAAAATTCTGTAACAAAGAGCTAACTATAAAATTAGCTCTTTGAATACAAAATTTAACTCAATTTAGCCTAAGTTGAAGACTTGTAATTTTCGAAAGAACTATTATATACTATATTCAAATCATTGAGAAAAAACAAATATTCTCTACTGTGTAAATATAAAACATCTTAAAAGTAAAATTATGGCTGTCCCTAAAAAAAGAACTTCTAAATCAAAAAGTAGATCACGAAAAGCAAACTGGAAGAGAAAAGCATATTTACAGTCTAAATTAGCATTATCTTTAGCAAAATCAGTCCTAACGGGCAAATCAAATAGTTTCGTTGTAAAAACTAAATTATCTGCAGAAAATTCCTCTTCAGACGATATTTAAATAAAATAGTAAAGTTCGAATAAAGTTATTTTTAAAGGAATAATATTTTGGAAATAATAATTCTAGGTGACAAATTCTCGGCTCCATATAGTACACGAGTCGTATCTTCTATTGTAGTACGTTTTGATAATTGTAATGAGTCTTGTCTCTTTGATTGTGGAGAAGGAACACAGCACTATTTACTACGTAGCTGCATAAAAAGTCGACAAATTAAAAGAATTATTATATCAGAATTAACTTCAGATTCATGTCTGGGAATAATAGGATTATTAGCAACTTTAAGCTTAAATGAACGAACATTTCCATTGAATATTTATGGTCCAAAAGGTTTTTGTAAATATTTACGGTTATTTAGCAGATATTCTCAAACAAATTTTTCTTATGCTTTAAATATAATCTGTGTCAGAAATGGAATTATCTGTCAATTTTCTGACTACAAAATTATAGCAATGACATTGAATAATTCGTATCCATCTATTTATGGTTACTCAATTTTAGAAAAAGAAAGAATGGGTAAATTTCGTGTGGATTATGCTCAAAAATTACTTATTCCTTTTGGACCATTGTATGGAGATTTAAAGAAATTAAACAAGCTAATATTGAATAATGGATCTGTTTTAAATGGTAAAAATTTTTGTCAACCACCTATGAGGGGACGAAAACTTACCTATATTTCTCATTGTACTGATATTTCTAAAGCTATTAAAATTGCTTGGAAATCAGATATATTAATATTGAATACTAGCATAGAATGTTTTGATACCTCATTCTCTACCATTTTCTTCAGCAAAGATTTTGAAAGAATTCAAACCTTGTCTCAAGAGGCTAGAATAAAATATTTATTTATAATATTTTGTATCTATTGTGATAAAAGTAACTGGCGAGCAAATTTTCTTTGGATATATGATAAACACTTGCCTGAAATCATGAGAAAACAAATGATTAATTTAACTTATAAAATAATTTTTAAAATAAATCTTTATTATGTTTTAAATACGATACAGCTATGAATTTTTAAGCACATAACTCAGAGGATAGAGTATCAGATTCCGATTCTGATAGTCGAGGGTTCAAATCCCTCTGTGCTTGTAACATAAGATTTGCGCTAGCTTTGAATATAAATTTGATTTAATGCCAGGGCAATTTCAGCTTTCATTAATTCCCTTCCCAAATATATAGCATGAAAACGATTAAAGTTATATTTCAATAAAATCTGAGTAGATAATTCTCTGGCACTGCAACCATTAAAAATATCATAATAATTTTCTATAATGTTTACATAAAAAACTCGAATTATACATTTTTTTTGATCAAGACAAATAGAGATATAATGAGAATCTTCATAACCGTAAACTTCTTTATCCATCATTTGATTTTTCATAGTTATTTTATCTAAGCAGTCTTTCTGAGTTATTAAATTAAAGAGAGTCATAACATACTTGAATATTTAAATTGTTAAAGATGATACAAAAAATGTGGCGATTTAATTACATGTTTATACAATATAAATAAGATATTCAAATTGTAGAGTAACTAAATAATTAGGATATTTATTAACTGAATCCTAGGAGAAATTAAAGATGCAAGATGCTATTACCAGTGTTGTTAATCGATATGATTTAACAGGCCGTTATTTAGATCCTAAAGCGATTAAAGAGTTGACTATGTACTTTGAGACAGGATTGAATAGAATTATTATTGCAGAATTGATTAATCGTAATACAGCTGCTATTGTACAAGATGCAGCTAAAAGATTATTTGAAGAACAGCCTGAGCTATTACGTCCAGGAGGAAATTCTTACACTACGCGTCGATATGCGGCTTGTTTAAGAGATATTGAGTATTATTTACGTTATGCGAGTTATGCATTGATTGCTGGTAACAATAATATTTTAGAAGAGAGAGTCTTAGATGGATTGAAAGATACATATAATTCATTACAGGTTCCTATTGCTCCTACTGTAAGAGCAATTAATTTCTTAAAAGAAGTAATTCTAGAAAAATTAGAACCAAGTGATAAAATTTTGATAGAAGAACCATTCACATACTTAACAAATGCTTTAAATTAAATTAAAATACAGGATAGGTAATACCTATTCTGTATTACTTCTTATTCAATTAGCTATTATGTCAAAAATCTATTTTTTAAGCACTGTACGCAATTTACTTCGTTCATTAACTGTTTATTCAATAGGAGAAGCTTTTATAAAAATAGTACATTTATTAATCGGTTTTTTTATAGCAACAATAATTACTACTATTGTAAGTCAAACAGGAGATTGGGGAATTGTCGCAGGTGCTGTAACCGTTACATATATAGAATTAATAGGTAAATATTTATGTGCGATTTGTTTTAAGCGTGCTAATTTTTAGAAGCTAAAATTCAAAAGAGATTTATGTACTATTCAAATAATAATGCTAAGCTAAAATCTCTCATACGTTGTGTTCTTATATTAATAGGATTAAAAATATTGAATATTCTGTCAACTATCTAAATTACCATATCTCTATATTATTAAAATTCACAATTTAAATATGTTTTTGTAAATAGAACATATATTTTCTATTAAGAAGGTAAATTAATAAAATCTAAGTTAATATAAAATTGAATTTTGGTACAAATAAAAAATAGAGTATAAAATTAAGAATATATAAGCTCTTGGTAGGAAAAAGTATAATTACTAATATTTTATTGTAAATAAAATGGGAGCCATGTGCAATGAAAGTTGCATGCATGGTTTTGTATAGAGGATTTTAATATAAATATTTAGAGTCAATCTAGTCATCAAATTAATGTAACCAATTCTGTTTTCTTATCTAATTTAAATAGTCTTCGTATTGGAATCGTTTATGGTTTATTTGTAGATGCATTGTGCGATTTGTTATTAAAAAAGTTTTAGTCAAGAATAAATAAGAGTTATGATTGATTGAATTATATTATACAATGTGTTGTATAACTAAATGTTAACCCATATGAAAAACCACTTAAAAATATTTTATTGAAGAAGCTGGAATAATCTTATATTATAGATGCACTGTAAAGCTAAAATATAAAGCTTTAGGATGTTACTATGATCAAAATAAAATTATAAAATATAATACTTGAATCTTAGAAATATTTTGCTACACTGAAGAGACATAGTCTTAAGCTAACAAGTATGATGCTAACTATTAACTATATTCTAAATTGCTATGAATATAATTAAGAAATCTAAGGTAACGTTGTTTTTAACATTTGGAACAAATAAAAATTAATTTATATAATATAACTTGAAAACTATAATTTAAAGATATCAATTTTATAGTAATCATTAGATATATATATATATATAGATAGGAGAGGATGTATTACCTCTATTGCTTATAAAATATTGAAAATTACGCAATATTAATTTTATAGACTGAAATCTTATAAGTTAGGAAGCTGTATGAAGAGAAATTTTCATGTACAGTTTTAAATTAGAGATCTAATAAAAAATGATACTTTTTTATTGAAATTTTAAAGCATTAAAATAAACTAAAAGATCTACTATAACTAAATTAGGAAGTTAGAATTTATTTAATATACATGTAATAATTTAATGTAAAATTATGCGAATTTTAAAAACTATAATTTTTTATTAAAGATACAGTTAAATTTATATAGGATATAGTATGTTTTCTAGATCTCAACCTTCACAGGCGCAAACTGGTGCCTATGCTCTTCTAGATAGTTTAGTTCGACACAAAGTTCAACATATTTTTGGATATCCTGGAGGAGCAATTTTACCTATTTATGATGAACTTTATTTTTGGGAGCAGATTGGTTTAATTCGTCATATTCTTGTTCGACATGAACAGGGAGCTGCTCATGCTGCTGACGCGTATGCTAGAGCTACAGGTAAAGTAGGAGTCTGTTTTGCTACTTCAGGTCCTGGAGCAACTAATTTAGTTTCAGGAATAGCAACTGCATATTTAGATTCTGTTCCTATGGTAGCCATAACTGGACAAGTGGGACGTAGTTTCATAGGTACAGATGCTTTTCAAGAAGTAGACATTTTTGGAATTACTTTGCCCATAGTTAAACATTCCTATGTCTTAAGAGATCCAAAAGATATTTCTAGAGTTGTTGCAGAAGCATTTTATATTGCTCAGCATGGAAGGCCAGGTCCTGTATTAATAGACATTCCTAAGGATGTAGGATTGGAACAGTTTATATATTCTCCTACACCTCCAGGTCAAATAAACTTACCGGGATGTTTGCCAGTAGTAGATATAGGTTCTCGTCAAATGATAAATGCAGCATCTTTAATTCGAAAATCTCGTCAACCATTGCTTTACATTGGAGGAGGAGCTGTTAGTTCTGATAGTCATCAAGAAATCTTTGAGCTTGCCACTCAATTTAATATACCTGTAACTACAACGTTAATGGGAAAAGGAATTTTTGATGAAAAAAATTCTTTAGCTTTAGGTATGTTAGGAATGCATGGGACTGCATACGCAAACTTTGCAGTGAGTGAATGTGACTTATTGATTGCGTTAGGAGCACGTTTTGATGACCGTGTTACAGGTAAATTAGATGAATTTGCCTGTAATGCTCAAGTTATTCATGTGGATATTGACCCTGCAGAAGTTGGAAAAAATAGAGTTCCTCAAGTTGCAATTGTCGGAGATATTAAAAAAGTATTGCAAAGAATTTTATTTTATTTAAAACAAGATATCTTTGATGAGAAAATTTTACCTAAAGAAAAAACTAATGCGTGGCTTCAACGTTTAAACCAATGGAGAAAGGATTATCCTCTACTTATTCCAAGTAGACAGGAAAGATTATCACCACAAGAAGTAATTTCTAGTTTAAGTCAACACTCACCGAATGCTTTCTACTCGACAGATGTAGGCCAGCATCAAATGTGGGCAGCTCAATTTATTAAAGCTCAGCATCGTAGATGGCTTTCTAGTGCTGGATTAGGTACAATGGGATATGGTCTACCTGCAGCTATAGGTGCTCAAATAGCTTATCCGATGGAAACTGTAATTTGTATTACAGGAGATGCTAGTTTTCAGATGAATCTTCAAGAACTAGCTACAATCGCTCAGTATAAACTAAATGTTAAGATTGTTTTAATTAATAATCAGTGGCAAGGTATGGTAAGACAATGGCAGGAAGCTTTTCATCAGAGTAGATTCTCACATTCAAATATGTCAGACGGATCTCCAGATTTTACTAAATTAGCAAACGCTTTTAATATTAAGGGTGTAAGAATTACTAATAAAATCGATCTAGACAATTTGATGCCAAAATTATTATCAGCCAAAGAGCCTATTCTAATTGATTGTGCTGTGGTTGAAAATGAAAATTGTTACCCAATGGTAGCTCCAGGTAAAAGTAATGCTCAAATGTTGGGAATTGATAATTTACCAACAGATTTGACTATGAAACAAAATACAAATTAATATAGGATTAAGAGAGATATGATTTGAAAAAAATCATATCTCTCTTAACTCTATATTAGATAAATAATACCTGTTGAAATTTATTGATTACTTTCTTTATTAAGGTAGATAATATAGTCTCCTTGTAAAAACCATGCACGCAACTTTTATTGCACACGGCTTCTTCTTTTATCTATAAAATAAAAGTAATAGTAAGTTTAACTATATCTTATCCTGAATTTTAAAATCAGTTTTTCTTTGTTCCAAAATTTAACTTTGTCTTAATTTAGATTTTATATAAACTTTAATTCTATTTTTTCTAGAGTAATATTAACTGCTATATATACTTGTCAATTTCTACATATAAAGTTAGATAATAATTCATAATTAGTTAATCATATTAATCATTAGAGGTTTAAACTATCTCAGCTATCCTATTTAATTTTATTTGATGAGATTTTACATATACAAATGTGAGTTTTACTTAAAGTTAAATTTTAGTTAAAAATTTTATGAGTTTTTTATTAGTAACAAATCGCACCGCAGCATACATAATTTCAAGCGTAATTTCTCTAATTTGATTTTTGGAAGCGTACTCTTCTGTTTTCTTTTTCACTTTATTACGAACAAAACCAGGAATTTTATTTAATTCTTCATTGGCCTGTTTACTCCAAACTATTTGTGTTGAACTAATATTAGTATCACCAAATTTCTGGTTAGTGTCATGACCTCCAAAAATTTCTAATAAATGATCTTCCATACCTAAAGTGAATGAATTATAAATCAAATCTGCAATTTGATTAGATCCTTCATATCCTAAAAATGGTTTGTAACTTAATGGAAAATTTTGGATATGAACAGGTGAGGAAATAACTCCACATGGAATATTCATTCTTGTTAGGGGTCGAGATATCTTATCCCTCCTATTCAAAACCGTACGTGAAAGTTTCCTTTCATACGGCTCCTAATAATATAAAATGATTTTTATATAATAAATTGGTCATAATATTACTTGTAGCAATTATGCTCTATCCTAAGTAAAATTAAATAAATTTTATTTTTCTTTGTTCCAAATGATAATTTTTATTACTTTAGATTTTTTTAAATAGCCTGTTATGTACTAGTTGTAAAATACAATAAATGGAAATGTTTATGTATAAACTTACTTCATAACTAATTAGTTGTTATAAACTATTGTGCCATATTAAGACTCCTTCTAAAAAATTAAAATAATTAATCATGGTAATATTTTCTCAATAATATATCAGGAAGTATTTTGTAAACTTAACTTCTGAAAATTTCAGCTTTACTTTAGTAATTTATTCTAAAGTAGGAAATATTAAAAAATTTTTTATTAGTATATCTTTATCATCTAGTTTATTAAATATTTATAAATTAATTTAAACAAATCGCACTTTCCAATATGTCTTTCCATTTGAGTTCCAAAAATAGCATCGGGTTCATTTTCAGCTATATAATTTCCAACAACATTGAAATCATCTGTAATTAAAATCTGTTGGCAAAAATTAGATACCTCTTTCTCAAACCATTCTGCATCATGTTTACAGTATGTACCAGCACATATAACTTCAATTCCCATTTCATTGTGCAAAATTTTCGCAAAATTAGCAGCGTGTGTTGCATCTCCAAATACAACTGCTCTCTTGCCAATTAAATTTTGACAATCAACAGAACGTGAGAACCAAGCCGCTTGAGAAACAAATGTATTTTGTTGATTAATGTATTCATCAAAGTTAGATTGGATACCATTTTTACTCAAAATATTTTCAATTTCTTTAATAAATTGCGTAATCTGTTCTAATCCCATAGGAGTTGTATCTATATATGGCATGTTAAAGTATTTCTTTAAATACTCTGCAGTTTTTAGACCAGTTTCTCTATATGGTACTATGTTAAACCAAGCTTGTGGTAAATCTTTTATCTGATGGACGTTTATGCCCTCAGGAATTATTAGATTAATATCAATATTAAGTTCAGTAAAAAGTTTTTTTAATTCAATTAAATCGTGTTGATTATGAAATCCTAAAGTAAAACCACCAATGATGTTTACAGAAGGTGTCTTTGTTTTATTAATATGGGGGATATTTTTATATTCTTTTTGAAGATAGAATTGCACAATTTGTGCTAAAGTTTTATCCGCAGCTTGAAGTTCATTTACTCTGTAAATTCCTTAGGTATCCAATACCTCGGTTCAAGAACCATACGTGCTAATTTCATAGCATATGGCTCATTGACAAATTATACATATAATATAATTTGCAATCTCAATCGTAACATTGCTGTATAATGATTGATTCACTTTATAATAAGATTACCCTGTTTGAAAAAAGTAGACATAAATATTAGATACTATTTTTACTTTTATAATAAAATTATTTTATATCAAATATTGCATATAGATATAGTTTTTTCATATAATCACAAATTGAAAATTTACAAAATAGATGTTATATTATAGAGTCTAAAAAGCTTAGAATAGTTCATGTTTTTATCATTATTTATTAATTAATATTTTGGCTTATACATAAGAATTTCTTTATATAAAAATACTATTAAAAACTTTTTTTATTAAAATCATTTGATCTTCAATTTTTAACTAAGTGTTTTAAATTGTAACAGGTCGCACATGATTAACATCTGCAAGTAAAACATCTGCTTTGGTGTTATACGATGCTCGAGTAACAAAATTCGCAAGATCTTCTTGTAAAATACTTGAGGTACACGTGGGTGTAAGAATTACAAGGTCTGGGTTTTCTTCTTTATCCTTACGAGTAATATTATCAATTACTTTTTCTTTTGAACCTTGAGCCAAGACATGGCGATCAACAATACTAGCAGTTACAGGCGTAAAATTACGTTCTCTCTCTAACATAGATTGCATCACATTAAAATAATCATCTCCAAGAGGAGCATGCATTATAGCATGAACATTTTTAAAAGAACTTGCAATGCGTAAAGTTCCTATATGAGCAGGCCCAGTATAATCGGATTGTTAGTTATTAACTTCCTAAGAACCGTACGTGTAAGTCTCCTTACATACGGCTCAACTACCTTATTATTTGAAATTAGATAGCATATAAAATTCAGCTATTCTTTTCAGTCAGAATTAGATAATTCTATTTTGAGATTAATTCAAATCTTAGCTTATTTTACTTCTTAATTTTAACTATTAAAAAGATATATAGTATAAAGTTATAAAAATATTTAGAATGGACAAATAATTAAAATTTCCTATTTGTGAGTTATAAAAGATAAGATATGGAGAAAATTTTCTAGTATATATTTTATAAAAATGGAAGAAGGACGTTCTTCTCGATAAGTTTACTAAAAATAACAATCATTAACTTTTTTTATTGTTTATATTGATTCTGGTTATACGCTTTATGGCTCTATTATTTGGTAGGTATATAAATAATAAATAAAGTGTATTATTTTATAACTTCATTATAGATCGCACCATCCAATATGCTAGTTTCATAAAGTATCTCCAAATTTAAATATTATCAATTAATAAATTTTAAAAATATAATAAAATATAAGTATTTTGAATTTTATTATAATTTAAAATTAAAATTAATCGATAATTTTAAACAAAAATTTGTAATCTTTTATTTTCAATTTAAATCTTGATATGCTAACGAAAGTATTTCATTTTGTAAGACATCTTTACAATTTCCATGTGCAACAATAATTTGATTTAATAAAATTAGCTCATCAAAATATTTTAAAACATCTCCTAAATCATGATGAATTATAACAATTATTTTATTTTCTTTAGCTAATTGCTTTAAAAGTTCAAAAATAACCTATCTGCTAGATAATCTATTCTGCATAAGAACTATACGTGCAAATCTCTTCGCATACAGCTCAAATTAATTTCTAAAAAATTAATTAATTTAAATAGTTATAAGCTTTAAAAGCTACAAATTTACTTATTTGATAAATTTTAATTTGTAAAATTTTTCCATTTAAATTTCTTTTGAAATAATGTATATTTTCATATTAGATTTTTAATGCTATTACAAAATATAAGTCACAAAATATAATTAATAATTGAATTATCTTAAAATTTATTATCTCAAGTAATAGCAAATTTAATAAGTCTTAAATATTTTGTCTCTTAAAATTTTTTCAGTAAAACAGCTTAATAATATATAGATATTACAAGTTTAACATTTTTATATTGAGTACATATAATATCTCATTAAAATTATAACCACACCTTGAGTTTTATAATCTACTCCTATTAAAGGTTCATCTAAAAAGAAAATGTCAGCTTCCTGTACTAAAGATCTAGCTAAAAAGACTTTTTGTTGTTGGCCACCAGATAATTCTCCTATACGATTATATCTAAATTCTAGTAAACCTAATCTTTCTAATGACTTCTCGACCAGTTGATAACTTTTTGTTGAATAGTTATAACCCCAAGGAGTATTAAACGTCTGTCCCATGAGAGCGATATCTTCAACAGTAATTGGAATTAGGTAGATATCTTTATTATCTCCTTTAGAATCGTACGTGCAAATTTCTCTGCATACGGCTCATATAATTGTAATAAAATTATTTCTTATATCTTAAAATTCTAGAATTTTTAGAATAAAACAATATAAAATCTGCATTCTAAACTTAAACCTAGTATAAAATGTCTAATTACTTACATATGTTCTGAAGTCGAATTGTCTATCAATAATTACTTGCAAGTATCTTAGTTAATAAAAAAAGGATTAAATTTTTCTCCATAGACTTTACCAGCTAATAATAAACAAATAAAGGTATCACAATTTTAAAGGGCTACACTTTACTCGAAAGTATTAAAAATTGAATAAACATAATTGAAGTGGATTAGTCGCAATAATCCCAATCTATTTGAGATCTTTGTGGAACGTAGGCCATTTTATTTCTTTGGCTAATAAGATTATCACCGTTATAAATAATTTGACCAGAAGATTTTCGTAACAGACCTAGCATCGTCTTTAATAAAGTACTCTTACCAGCACCATTTGGTCCAATAATTCCAATAATTTTACCAGAAGAAACTTTGAAATTAATATTATTTAAAATAATACGATTTGAAAATTTAACATTTAATTGCGATACAATGAGTGAATTTGTCATATGCAGAAGTTTAAGTCTATTAAATATAACTAAATTTATATTTCTAATTTATAAAATTAATATTTATGTAAGAGATAAAAAATGTGAAGATAAAGTTTTGATTTCATGATAATTAAATTGATTGGCTGAAGCTATTTTTAAGTCTTTTTTAATTGTTTTGATAACTTTAGTCATATCTTCAATATTCTCAAATTTAGTTATAGCGCTACCTATTCCTAGTCCATCAGCCCCATATTTTATTGCAGAACTAGCATTTGCTGAATTTATTCCAGATGCAGTAATTATAGGTATATCTATTGTTTGACTAAGTATATAAGTCATAGATAAAGTAGTAGAGATACTTTTAATATTACTATATAAAGAAAAGTTATTGATTTCATTAATTTGACTAGTAATTCCTTCTGTCTGTAGTTGAGATTGTTTATTTTTACAAAAACTTCTTCAAAAACCGTGCATGCAACTTTCATTGCACACGGCTTAATGCTTTATATTTCATAGAATAAAGCTCTAGGTAGTTAAACCTGTCCTTCCTAACCATAAGATATATTTTGTTCCAACATTTGAAATTAAATTAAGTAAGGTTTTTTCATAATATTCCGTTCTTTTTGAATAGATTCACTATATACAGGTGAAATCTTCGTAAGGATAAAATATTTATTAAAAATTCAGCATAAAATCTTAACCATCTTAACTAATAATGATAATTTTTAGCTTTACTAATAAATTATTTTAGTATAGAGAATTCTATAATTTTTTATATCAAATGCGAGTTAAATATTTGATCTAATTTACAAAACAAATCGCACGCATATTTATGTTGATAGACTGTAGTTTTTTAGCTAAGTAAATCTGTTTCTCAATTGATAAATCATGAGGTATTGTCACACAAAGAGTTATTTCTGGAAACATTAGCCTAATTTTTTCGCTAATATAAAAAATCCTATCCAAAGAAAATTTGCTTTTTCCAGAATAGAAACAATCGTAGTTACCGACTTCAACAATATCTGCTCCAGCTAAAATACATTTATTTATTAAACTTGGATCTAAAGTTGATATGCAAAGAGGTAATTGAATATGTTGCTTTATTTTTTGTATTATTGACGGTATTGCTGCGATATCTACATAAGTAGCTTTAGCTAATTCTGCGGCTTTTACTATATTAAATATAGAATTTTCCTCAAAATTTTGAATACCAGAAATTATTTTCAGTAGAGTTTTATTAATGAGAGCTCTTTTTAAATGAGTATGCATATAAATATAAAATGCTATGTTATTTGTATCACTTAAATTGTACTAATCTTAATTTATAAATAGAATGAGATTTTAATAATCTCATTCTACAGATAAAAATACAAATAATAAATAGGATTAATAACCTAATCCTAAGCTTTGAGTAGTTTCACCTCCTAAGTATACACGTACACTTAAAAAGTCAGTTGGACATGCTGTTTCACAACGTTTACATCCAATGCAGTCTTCAGTTCTAGGAGCAGAGGCAATTTGTTTAGCTTTGCAACCGTCCCAAGGTACCATCTCTAAAACGTCACATGGACATGCTCTTACGCATTGTGTATGAACTAGATTATGATTAATCTTTTCCCGAACTGTACATGCAAATTTCTTAGCATACAGCTCTCTAGTTATAATATTTTAATAACTTACCTGATAAGGTTCTTATTAATAGATATAATTTCTAATATTTATGGTATTAATTTTCTATAATAAAATCATTAGGCTATGAATATTAACTGTAGACAACATATAAATAAGGCTGTACTTTATTATATATTAATTGTGAATTTAGTTGTATCTTGTATTTTAAATATTTTCATTTCAAAAATTTTATCTTAGCCATGTATTTTTTTTATTATTATGAGATGCGGTTGTTCTCCTTGAATTGAGTTACTCAGTAATTTTAAGAATATAAGAAAAATAACTATAGAAAATTATTCCATTACGCACACAACCAATACAAGTATCATAAACTTTGTTAAGGTAGATAAATTTCTCCTATTCAAAACCGCGCATGCAACTTTCATTGCACACGGCTTTCCATTTATACTAGATTAACTGATAAAATTAGTAATTATTTTGATTACATCCTGACAAAAATCAATATTTTGAAAAATATTGAGAAGTATTCTTTCGTTCCAAAATCTAATTTTATTTACTGTAGGCTTTTTTTATATACTCATCTATTTATTAATTTCAGTAAGTGTATCTACTAAAGTTAAATAGTATTAATAACTTAGCTCTTAGAATACATAGAAAAATTCATTTTTTAGCCCTATAAATATTTAATACTATAATATTCTAGCTTCATACTAATAAATTATTTGATATGTAAGAATATTAATTGAAGTAATTAGATCTTAGTTTGTATTTTCATACATTTTTATATATTTTAAAACGAATCGCACTACACTATGAGCCATGGGGAAAACTCCTGAATTTATTAAGTAGATAAATATCTCTCTAAGAACTATACGTGCGAGTCTCCTCGCATATAGCTCAAATTAAATTTAAGTCTATAATCTAATTTTCTTCTATCATAGTAATTTATATTAAAATAATTATTTAGTCTGATAACTATTACATTTTTGAAGAATCATAATAAAATTTTGTTTTTCATAATTTAGTTTATAATTGTATTTTTTTTAGTCTGTCTTGCTAACACTTGTTGAATGATTTTAAAATCTTAATTTTAATAAATTAAAAAAATAACTTTGAATTGAATTTAAGCTGATAAGACACTTCTAAATTATAATACTCAAGTATTTGCTTTTTTGTAGAGATAAATATAAAGCTAATGATATGCCGCAAATTAAAATTTTACTAATTTTGCATTAAAAGAATTTTTTTATATTGTAATGTAAATATATATAAAAGTGAATAAATTATATACTTAATTTATTTAATTTTCATATACTCTGGAAGAAATTTTACTGTATTCAATATTAGTTTCTGGTAAATTTTTCTCTGCATCTGGTACTATTTGCCAAAAATTCTTTAAATGTAAATCCCAATTTCCCAGGATTGCTTGAGCTTTAAAACTTCCTGTTTTTGAAGCGTGCTGCATAATTAAATTTTTTAATTGCTGATTTCCCTCTATTGTTTGAATACGTTGAATTGTTATACTTCCTTTATTTAATTTAGATTGCAAACTATTATCTGGATCATAAATGTAAGTAAGACCTCCAGTCATACCGGCTCCAATATTTCTTCCAAATTCACCTAAAATAATAACTATACCTCCAGTCATATATTCACAACAATGATCACCGACACCTTCTACTACTGTAATAGCTTTGGAATTTCTTACTGCAAATCTTTCTCCTGCAGCACCTCTAACAAATAAATAACCACCAGTAGCACCATATAGGCATGTGTTCCCAATCAAAACAGGTAAGGTATCTTCAACTTCATTTGGAGCTACAATAACTATTTCACCTCCATTTATCCCTTTTCCGACGTAATCATTTGCTTCCCCGACTAATCGTAAATTCAATCCTTTAATTAAAAAAGCTCCGAAGCTTTGTCCAGCACTACCATAAAAGTTTAAATTGATTTGTCCATTGAAATTATAATTTCCATATTTTTTTGCAAGCTGTCCAGAAATGCGAGCTCCTACTGTACGATCACTATTTGTAATTTTTAGATGTTTTTCTATAGTAGATTGATGGTTAACCGCATTTTGAATCTCTGGTAATGATAATATATCATCATCTAGTACAGGACCATTTTGATGTACAAGTTCATGTTTCAGCCAACTAGAGTTATCTTGATTACTATAATCAGATAATAATGTATCCAGTTTTAATTCTTGAGTTTTGATTAGGATTAAGTCTTTTTTTGCTTGCAATAAACTAGTTTTTCCAATAATTTCGTTTAAAGACTGGTAACCTGCATTAGCTAAGATTTCTCGGATCTCTTCAGCTATAAATAGGAAAAAATTAACTAAGGCTTCGGGAACGCCAGGAAAGCGAGCTCTTAAATCATCTCTTTGAGTAGCAACTCCTACAGGACAACTATTTGTATGACAAATACGTGCCATAATGCATCCTGTCGCAATCATAGCTACAGTTCCAAATCCAAATTCTTCAGCTCCCATTAAAGCTGCAAGTATTGTATCACGACCGGTTCGTAACCCTCCATCAACCCTTAAGACAACTCGATCTCTTAAGTTATTATCTATTAATACTTTATGAACTTCACTTAATCCTAACTCCCATGGACTACCTGCATGTTTAATTGAACTTAATGGAGAGGCACCCGTTCCTCCCTCATGTCCAGAAATTTGAATAATATCTGCGTTTCCTTTAGCAACTCCTGCTGCAATAGTTCCAATTCCAATCTCAGCAACTAACTTCACGGAGACTTTTGCGCTAGGATTAATTTGATGTAAATCGTATATAAGCTGAGCTAGATCTTCAATTGAATAAATATCATGATGAGGAGGAGGAGATATTAATGTAACTCCTGCTTTTGAAGCTCTTAATGAAGCAATATAACTATCTATTTTAGCTCCAGGCAATTGTCCCCCTTCTCCAGGTTTTGCACCTTGAGCAATTTTAATTTCTAACTGTTTACTATTTACTAAATATTCTGGGGTAACCCCAAATCTTCCAGAAGCAATTTGCTTAATTGCGGAATTAGCAGTATCACCGTTTTTTAAACCTTTTAAATGTGGAAAAAGATTGGATTTTCCTGTAGTCATATCCACATCCTGTAACACAGTAAAGCGAATAGGATCTTCACCTCCTTCTCCAGAGTTTGATTTACCTCCAATTCGGTTCATTGCAATAGCTAGAGTTTCATGAACTTCTTTTGATAAAGCACCTAAAGACATCCCACCTGTACAAAACCTTTCTAAAATAGTATTAGTAGGTTCAACCTGTTCAATTGGTAAAGGTGGTTTATCGCTAATAAATTCTACCAAATCTCGTAAAGCAGTAGCAGGACGATTATATAATAATGTAATATAATCATTATAGTTATTTAGACTATATTTTCTTACAGCTTTATGTAAAGCTTTTGCCATTTCAGGACTATTTATATGATATTCTCCGCCAGGACGATATTGTATAAATCCATAATTAGCTAATTTTTTCTTATTATCTTGTGAGAATGCAGTAGAATGTAGATTGACAACTTCTGAAGCTAATTCTTCAAGATTTAAACCACCAATCCTAGAACTTGTACCGGTAAATGCGAGATTTATAATTTCACTGCCTAGACCTAAACACTCAAAAATTTGTGCACCGTGATAACTAGACAGAAGTGAGATACCCATTTTAGATAAAATTTTCAGTAATCCCGCCTCTACTGCCTTTTTATAATTTAGTTGTGCAGTCTCTATTGAATATTGTGGCAGTTTTCCTTTTTTAATAAGTGTTTGAGTTTTTGGATTATTGAACCAATGTCTGGTAGTTTCTAATGCTAAATAAGGACACACCGCACTAGCTCCATAACCAATTAAACAGGCGAAATGATGAGTACTCCAACATTGCCCTGTTTCTACTATGATAGAAACCTGTTGTCTTAATCCTTTAGCAATTAATGCGTGATGAAGAGCTCCAACCGCCAATAGTGGAGGTATAAGAGGTTTCTCAATTTCTAGAGAAGTAATTCGATCAGATAAAATTAGAATATCTACTCCATTCTCGACACGTGTAATAGCTTGAGCACAAAGCTCTTCTAAAGCTCTTCTCAAACTTTCTTTTCCTCTTTTAGCGCTAAAAGAGATATCTACGACATCTGTAAAAGAATGATTACCCCTAATTTCCTCTAAAGTATTCTCTAATAATACAGGAGAATCTAAAGTGAATGTAGAAGCATAATCTGCTTTTGGCATTAAAATATTTCCACGTTTTCCAAGTGACACTTGTAAAGACATTACTAAATTTTCTCGAAGTGGATCCATGGCAGGGTTTGTAACCTGAGCAAATCTTTGTTTAAAGTAGTCATATAACAAATGAACCTTGCTAGATAATACAGCTAATGGAATATCATCTCCCATACAGAAGGTAGGTTCTTTAGCTTGGCTCGCCATATGTTCAATTACTAATTCTACATCTTCTGTAGTGTATCCGAAAACTGTTTGCCACTGCCATAAACACTCAGTATTCATTGCTGATTGAGAAATTGTTATAGAATTATTTACAGATTTTCTGTATTTTTTGATCCATTCTCCGTAATTGAAGCGTAATGCGATTTCTTTTTTGATATCCCAATTATAATTAACTGTGTTGCTTTCTAAATCAATTACTATCATTTGCCCTGGTCCCAAACGACCATGTTGTAGAACTTTTTCGGGTTCAATATTAATAACACCTACTTCGGAAGCGACAACTATCGTATCATCTTTTGTGATACAGTATCGGGCAGGTCTGAGACCATTTCTATCTAACGTAGCACCTATTTTTTTACCATCTGTAAAAGCTACTAAAGCTGGACCATCCCAAGGTTCCTGTAGTTGAGCATAGTACTCATAAAAATTAATAATTTCAGGATATTTATTTAATTCAGGTTGATTCAAATAAGCTTCTGGAACTAATATCATCATGGCTTCTTGAGGATCTCTTCCAGAATTAATTAATAATTCGACAACTGCATCTAAATTAGCAGAATCACTATTTTCAGGATTAATAATAGGTTTTAAATCCTGAATTCTATTTCCCCAGCAAGGATGTTCCAGATCAGCTTCTCTTGATTTCATCCAATTTAAATTTCCTAGCAACGTGTTAATTTCTCCATTGTGCGCAATAATGCGCATAGGTTGAGCTAGTGGCCATTTAGGCATCGTGTTCGTACTAAATCTTCTATGATATAAACAAAAAGATGCTTCAAAATCAGGATGATGTAAATCCTGATAAAATTGACCTAATACAGCGGATCTAACCATTCCTTTGTAAATAATAGTACGACAAGATAAAGAACAGATATAAAAATTAGAAGACCATTTTATATCAGCAGTAGCTACCATTTTTTCTATTTTTTTACGTAATAGATATAATTTTTTCTCTAATTCTAATGAATTATCTTGTATAGGTTCTACAAAAATTTGTTCTATGTTAGGTTTATTAGATCTGGCTTGTTGTCCTAACACTTCATCTACTACAGGAACCTTTCTCCAGCCAAGTATTTGAAATCCTTCATCTTGAATAACCCATTCTACTAATTTCTTAGTTTCAGTGATATAATCGCTTGGTAAAAAAATCATTCCAACACCGACTTTACTAAAATCTGTAATTTGAATGTTTTCTTTCTTAAAATATTTGCTAAAGAGCTTCCAAGGTATATTTGTTGTAATTCCAGCTCCATCCCCAGAATCTTTATCTGCACTACAACCACCTCGATGTTCCATGCAGTTCAATGCCTCAAGACCCTGCATAATTAAATGATGGCTTGTCTTATTGAATTTATTAACTACGAGCCCAACTCCGCAGGCATCTCTTTCCTGAGAGATACTGGGATATCCTAGATATCCTACTAAATCTTGAGTATGTCTTGGAAAGTTAAGTAGTTTATTAATTTTTAAACTATTCATGTAAGTTATCTCTTTGCAATTAGTATATATTTGATAAGACTTATAGAGTTTTGTTAAAAAACAATACGATTCTACTTTATATAATAGACATTGCAGAAGTATCTTTTAACTAAAGATTTTATCTATGTTTTGAATAATTTTACCGACCGATAAAAAGATTATCGATCGGTAAAATTATTTACTCTCTGAAAAATCAGTATCAATTGCAGAAGTATCTTCTGTTTTCTTAGAATTATTTTCAGGTTCTTTTGGACTAGCATTAGGACTAGTTGAAGAAGTTGAATATATTTTCTGACCTAATTTCATTAAACTATCTTGTAAGTCTTTATTGGATGTTTTTAAGGATTCATAATTTTCATTAGTAATATTCTCTTTAACTTTGCTAATTAAATTTTCTATATTAGTCTTATCGGAATCTTCTATTTTATCTTTTAAATCACTAATTTGTTTTTCTGCCTGATAGCATAAAGAATCAGACTGATTCTTTAAATCAATTTTTTCTCTTTTCTCTTTGTCAGTATTCGCATTCTTTTCAGCTTCTTGTACCATTTTATCGACTTCATCTTTAGGTAATGTAGAAGCTCCAGTGATCACTATAGATTGTTCTTTTCCACTACCTTTATCTTTAGCTGTAACTGACAATATACCATTAGCGTCAATATCAAAAGTAACTTCAATTTGAGGTACTCCTCTTGGAGCAGGTAAAATTCCATCTAATCTAAAAGTGCCTAAGCTCTTATTATCTTTTACGAATTCTCTTTCTCCTTGCAAAACATGCACTTCTACATTAGGTTGGTTATCTACAGCTGTAGAAAATACCTCTGATTTTTTAGTTGGAATAGTAGTATTTCTGGGAATAATTTTAGTCATAATACCACCTAACGTTTCTACTCCTAAAGATAAAGGCGTAACATCTAATAGTAAAATATCTTTGACTTCTCCAGCTAAAACTCCGGCTTGGATAGCAGCTCCTACTGCAACTACTTCATCTGGATTAACACTTCTATTAGGTTCTTTTCCAACTAAACTTTTTACTAGCTCTTGAACAGCTGGAATACGAGTAGAACCTCCTACTAAAACAACTTCGTTAATATCAGAAGTGTTTAATTTAGCATCTTGAAGAGCATTTTTTACGGGGATTTTACATCTATCAATTAAATCACTACATAATTCTTCGAATTTAGCACGTGTTAATGTTCTTTCCAAATGCTTTGGCCCACTTGCAGTATTAGCTATAAAAGGTAAATTGATATCTGTTTGGGTTAGATTAGATAATTCTATTTTCGCTTTTTCAGCAGCTTCAGTTAAACGTTGTAAAGCTTGCATATCTTTAGCAAGATCTATCTGTTCCTCTTGTAAAAATTCTTCTTTTAACCATTCTACAATTTTTTTATCAAAATCATCTCCTCCTAAATGAGTATCTCCAGAGGTTGATAATACCTCAAAAACACCATCTCCTACATCTAGAATTGAGACATCAAATGTTCCTCCTCCCAAGTCAAAAACAAGTATAACCTCATTATTTTTTTTATCTAAACCATATGATAAAGAAGCTGCAGTAGGTTCATTAATAATTCTTAAAACATCTAGTCCTGCAATTCTTCCTGCATTTTTTGTAGCTTGTCTTTGAGAATCATTAAAGTACGCCGGGACTGTGATAACTGCTTGTGTAACTTTTTCGCCTAAATATTTGCTAGCGTCTTCAACTAATTTACGTAATACTTGAGCCGAAATTTCCTCAGGTGCAAATTCTTTCTTTAAAGATTTGCATTCAATTTTAATATTTCCTGTAGAATCATTTTTTACAGGATATGAAACTTGACGTAACTCTTCCGAAACTTCATCTATTTTTCTACCCAAAAAACGTTTTACTGAATAAAAAGTATTTTCTGGATTAATAACTGCTTGTCGTCTTGCAATCTGTCCAACTAATTGATCTCCTGCTTTTGTATAGGCTACTACTGAAGCAGTAGTACGACCACCCTCTTTATTCGGAATTACAGTAGGTTTACCTCCTTCCATTACAGCAACAACTGAATTTGTTGTTCCTAAATCAATTCCAACTACTTTACCCATATAAACAATTTATTACTCCATCATTAATTTTAATTCTTAATTATATTTTG